TCCTGGACACTTCGTGCCTCAATCAAAATGTCTATTAATTGATCCCTATTCATTCGGTCAAAGTCTCCACGGTGTTTTCACGCCCCTCTACTGAGAGGTGCACCATGTTGATAGGAATCGGCAAAGACCTTTTTGTACACGTCCTCAAGGGCAGCATTCATGGCAATCATCACTACTTTATCCCGAGGGTATGGTATGGCTTTGTTCTTGGTGTTGTTTAATAGATGTCGAGTGCCGCTTTTCCCCGTCCGAGAATCTCCATCTGCTCTAAGTGGGCGAGCTAGAATCCTTATGTCAGGTTGGTTGTTCAAAAGACTTTCTCTTTACCCTTTGCATCTTCATCTTTTCGAAAGCCCAGACCCTGCTTCATTAGTCAGTCCTATTTCAGGTGCAAAGCCTCTTCAATAAAGACCTCTTTCTCTCTTTCTTTTCTTTCTCCCCTCATTTTGTTGATTGAAAGAGGATAAGATAAGCGCTATCCATTGAGTCAAGGGAGGATTTGCTACAGTGATTCGGGCGGTTGGTGGCCCCTTCGAGAGTTGCGGGTCCTTGCCGCTGCATGAGTGGTAGCTCATGCTCAAAACTTCTCCGACACGAGTCCTAGTCGTTGCGCTGCGGTCCGTTTTCCGGCTTCGCTTGCGCGATTTGCACTTCTGATTGGTTTCATCCATCTCCGACCCTAATGAATCGAGTATGAAGGGGTCAGCCAGTCAATCAGTTCGGGTTCTCGGTCGGTTCCCGTTCGCCTGTCCCCCTCATAGTCCATTAGTGGGTAGGGTGGTAAACTTAGAGGGCGCCCGCCTCCTCTTTAGACGTGTCCTCGACAACCTGACGGTTGTTCGGTCTCCGCTTTTGGGGGCGGGAGTGCTTGGTCGCTGGGGTTTCCTTTTCCTCAACCAATTCGGTTGTGTCATCCCTGAGATTGGTCTAACATTTTGTTATGAGCTGGCTGAACAAAGATGGATTGAAGGTAAGATAGATTTGAGTTTAACTGGCATAGGAGCGTAGCCACTCGACCAGCCCTTGAACCTAGCCCTCGGAGCGAAAGAGCGACCATAGGGCGTATTCTAAAAACTGAATTTGAAGCGTAACGTAAAAAGCTCCTTCTCATGTAGCATTTCTTTGGTTTGGAAGTTCCAGTATGTTGTCTGTGGATTTCACACAAAGGAAAGCTCCCTTATGCCATTTGATTAATTCAAGTTCAGTGCTGCTCGCCACTCCCCGAGGCCAAGGACGGGGTCGAACCGTCATTCCAGGATTTGCAGTCCGATACATTTCCATTATGTTACCTAGCCAAACCCGCCACCGCATATGTAGAAAAAGAGGGGGAAGAACAATCGTTTGACTTTTGAACATGAGGTGGCGGGCGGAGCGCTCTATATGACCGGCGGCGGCTTACCAGAGAAGAGGGGACAACTTCTTTCTCCCTTGCCTTGCTCCATTTTCCTTTTCTGATTGAAAGTACGAAGCCACTCCACTACTGGTTGGTATATAGGCCAGATAGAAGGTTGCTCATCCAGCCCGGCGGATCCATTGTTTATGCGGCAGTACGATGCAGCTGAAAAAGCCCTTTTTTAGTAATATTAGTAAGGTATAGGTTGCGGAAAACTCCAAAACTAGGGTTCAAAAAGAAAAAGCTTACCTTATAATATAATAGAAAAAAATATTAATTAAATATAAGTTTGAAATAAGTTTTAGAAAAGGGCACCCCTACTATACCCCTAAACTACAAGCTAGCGCGCAACGGCTGAAAAGCCGTTGTTGCTTGCTGCTTGCAAGCTCGAAAATCTCTCTTTCGCCTTTCCTCCCTGTCTCCATTCCATTCTGATTGATTCGCTTCTTCCTTCGCGCAAGCGCTTGGTTCGCCCCTTGTTGTGTTGCATTTCGTGATCCTCCGCTTCAGTCTACGTTTTTCGGATAGCCGGGATCCGACGTTGATTTCCGATTAAAATGTCAGCTCCAGGTTTTGGGCGGCCCATCTGGTTAGTTCAGCTATCACTGCTGGAAGCCCCTGCGGTTGTTCGGCTGCGTACTCCCCGTCCGCGTATCTCACACTCTCAAAGCATCTTTTAAATTTCATATTTCATTTTGCTTTTTATCCATAGGTCGGCTTCGTGCAGATAGATGTTTGCCGGGGGAGATTGGTGCTCCTTGAGGTATGCCCTTCCGTTGGGTTGTTCTCTTCTCTGTCTTTTCCATCCAGTGCCCGCACTGCGTCAGAAAATCTTCGTCTTCGATCTTATTCGCAACGCAATAAAGAAGTCTAACAGTTTTTCTCGGCATTTATCTGTCTTTTAAGTCATTGATCTCATATCTATAAGAAGGGGGTCTGCGTTCACTATTAAGCCTACGCCCGTCCATTCCTTTCAAGCTTGATCCCGCCCTTAGACTCGTTACGCTGTTCTACTGAACTCGTTGGCTCCGCGCTCTATTCGGGCGGAACCCGGTTCGAGAACCTTCTCTCATAGATTCCCTTCACCAAGTCATCGCCAGCAATCAGCTCTTGTCTCTTGGTGTCAAAGGGCGAGTTCCTTTCTTGTCTTGCCCAAAAACTATCTTTATTCTCATTGGAGAAAAACTCTCTCGCGGCAAGGTTTTAAACTAAGGGCCAGCTGCTTTCTTTATCTCGCTTGCCCTTAGTCCGTCTAGCGCCTTTCGGTTGGGGTCCGCCCGGGGGGGTTAGACCGCTTGGGTTATATTTTTTAGTATCGAAGGCAGTCAACGTGTCAGCCATTCTTATCCCATTAGACTTGTAAATCCTTTGCTCTTTTTCTTTCTCTCTTCCAGTTCTCTCCCTCTACTTTATTTGACAGGGGCGGAGAATACCACTCTATCAATAACAAGAAAAAAGTAGCAATTAAGTTTCAAATGGTTTGAGCTTGGAAGCAACCTGCTATCTATCGATAGGCGAGAACAGACAGCTATTGGCTGCTTCGCCTATCTATTCTATTATGGCCGACCTGGAGACATCAGAGGAAGACCATCATCTCTATCCGGGTACGATCATAGCTTCATTCATTCGTTGAACCTTGGGGATAACCATTAGCATTGAGGTCAATCACCACACCACCTCTATCATACATACGACATTACATGACGCGAGAGCGCATGGTCAACACACACCTAAAGCGCCTTCGTTCCGCTTGCAGCCAATACAACCACAACCTAACTTGCACGAGATTCAACAACCGAAACTACTGGTAGTCCCGAGGGGGTGAGGCTGCCGCGCTTGGTACGGTGAGTTGTTAGCTATGGATCAAAGAGAAGGGCATATGTGATATCCATTCCGGTTCTTGATGCCCCTAAGGCAAAAGAGCTAAAGAAATGTTCTAGTCAAGTCGAGAGCTAGAGAGAGTAGATGATACGTCCAAGGGTGAAGCTAAGGCTTCTCTGGCCACTAGGGAGTCATCAAAGTATGAGTCCATACATTTGCTAGCTAATACTGGATCGTCAAAGACCTGATTCTATTTCTTAATACCGTACGTCTCTCTCCTAAGGGATCTAATCCGAACTCCTTCCCTCACTTCGTTCATGATAGTCGGTCGAGTGGCCACTCTTCCCCTTTATAGTGGAGTTTCGCCTCTTTCCTTGGCCTTATCTTTTGAGCTTCTTGTAATCAAGCGCGAATCAAATGAACCTCCATCCTATCTATGGGCCTGTACCTAAACTCTGAAAGCGAGAACCTCTATTGTCGTCCCACATTACGAAATGAAAGAAAGCGGTAACTCTAATTCTGTTTATCTTCTTAACAGTAGAGCCACTCCCATTCCTCTCGCTTTCAGCGGACAGACCGAGAAAATTAGTACGCGTGACACCTACTTTCTCATCTGTACGCCTCTCCCTTCCACCCTCCCTTAGTAGTGGTCCTTTTCAAGCAAAAAACACGGGTTTGGGCGACCTCTTGCCTCCATTTCCAACTGGCGAAGGGCAGGTTGGGAGCTGGGAAGAATACGAATCTTGCAAGAGGTGCCATCCTGACCTGGAGGAGGTGATGGGGAAGCTGCTGGTTCAACCGACCGAGGGGAAGCTGCTTGCTGACTTATACTCAATTGAAGGGTCAAGTATTAATCAAATAGTTCAGTTGTTGCGCCCTATATCCTAGTAAAGTTCGAACCGTTTCCAGAGCGAAGGATTTCGATCTTAGACTGAAAAATTAAGCGCATGAACTACCCCTATTGACCTAAAAGGTCAGCCCCAGTCAGTGCAGTCTGGATCTTTATGATTCAACTTATCTTTCACTTCTCTTTGCGAGCTAGCCCGGTGCCCCATAAACCAGCTCTTCTCAGAACCCAGGAGAAAGACTAAAAGCTGTCTCTTGAGCTCTTTCGCTCCGAGGGCTAGGTTCAAGGGCTGGTCGAGTGGCTACGCTCCATTTCTTTCTTGGGAAAAGCCTGCTACGTACCCGCAACGACTTTCATTTTTCCAAAGAGAGAATTATTACCGGCATACGCCTAGGAGCGAACAAGAAGAGTTGTAACGAGGAGCTTTTAGCGTCAACACAAGAAGCTGTAAAGATTACTTTCTTTACTAGTCTTCCATTAAGAAACTCGGGAAAGGAAGTAGCCAATTCAAAGGTGGTTTCAGTCATCCTCTGCTTACAGCCTAATTCAAATCGAGGTTCCATCTTAGTACGCAAAGTCTGAAGCAAGAAAAGGGAAATCCAGAGTTAGAGAAAATCTGTCCGAATCTAAGACATCCAACTCAAAGGATGGACTAAATAAGCGCTCTCCTTGCATTTGAAAAGTCATAAAATAAAGTCTGAATTACGAGGGGGAAAGAAAAGAGGACCCTCAAAAGGATCCAACCAAAAGCATCAGACAGGTACGGCCAGGTAAGGCATGAGTCGGAAGAAATTTCCTTCCATCGTAGAATACGAAAGAGAAGCTTTTGCCGAAGCATGAGGGAATAGCAGGGTACATGGATCTCCACAGGTACGGCATTCAGCTTTGCTTTTCTTTAGCCTGGGGTCAAGCTCTCCTAGAGGGGAATCGGGGGAGAAGATTTAAAAAACTGTGCTTTAAAGGGCAGTCTCACTACTGACTAGATCTGGCGATATACCTACTTGACTAACTAGGCACAGGAAAGGGCGAGAGGGTTTTCCATTCAGTCCTTTCTGAACTCACTGATTGCAACCGGTCTTCCTGATTAGCTATTCTTCCTTGCTCTAAGCTTTGTACGCTCATGAGTAAGACTAGATATTACTTCTTTAACATTTTACTTTCTATTCATTAGAGTCAAAGCAGGTACATGCGCTTTGGAACCCTAAAGGAGAACTGCCTATGGTCATGTTCTTGGTGAAGTTTGCTCTAGGAGCTTGATATGATCATGTCTGAGGTTCCTTGGATCATTCCATTATCTCACAGTTCGTCGATGGGATCCCGATTGCAAGCCGTCGTTGGCCACTCTCGATTTGACTTGGATCTGGTTCCCCGAATGGAATCCTCTGTCTTAGAATGACGATGTTCTCAACACCTTTGCATCATGTATGGGTACTCCGGTGAAAATAGATATAAAGTCTCACTACCCGGGGGCGCTTTTCTAAGGTTTGTGTAGAAGTGGACCGACTCAAGCCTACCAAAGGTTTGGTGGCTCAATTCCGGCTGAATGAAGCGTGGCATCGGGTGGAGTTTTGAGGGTAAACCAATCTGCTTTGCTTGTTGCAAATTGGACCACATGAAGGATGAATATCCGGTCAACATGGCTGCTAACCCTATCTCCAAGGTAGGGGATGGATCGGATTCTGCAGGGCATCCAACTTTGGATGATTCGAATGATCTTTGCCCTTAGCCTACGCAGTAGGATGATTCTCTATTGCCGCTTTCATGTGACCACGAATGGCTCTTGTTCTCAGACCGGGAATCCTATCTTCCTATATGGCGATAATCCTTCTAACTCTTTTCAAGTCAAGAATGTGTAAACCGATGCCATAGCCTTACCACATCGCAATAGGAGCTGCAGTTAGCTCGAAAGCGCGTTTACTGGGTAGGCAACTCAGTAAACGCGCTTAGCTAGCGGGAACCATGATAGGTAAAGGCACGGTATCGGCCCTCTCCTCTCGCTCAAAGATTGATTGGCGAGCTCCGAGCTCAGATTTGCTATTACTCTTACTTCAAAAAATGAAAGGAAAGGGCTGTGTCTCAGGTCATTCATTACCTTTAGCTCAAGTTTGAGGATCACTTCCTGTGTGAGAAACTAACTACAACTACACCAAAGAGGTGGGGCATAGCGAATCCCGTGCCGATGCGACTAGACACCGCCGGAAACAAGTCTACGGGCCAGCAAGAAAGATGATAAAAAGATCAACGCCTACTTGCTCATGTATCATGTCATTCTGCCCGTCTTTAGGTCCTTCACAACAGGGATTTTTCTCTTAAAGGTAAAAACCTTCAATCCTGAATTGCTAGTTTGAAATCTCGTCTGACGGCCTTGCAAAACCCTAACTCTAGGAAGATCACGGCAAGATTCAACATCGCCTACCTGGTCCCCACCAAGTCTTCTTTGTAGCACCAACACCAAGTACCGCTGTGTTCGACGAAAGATTGAGATCAGTTCCTTCCATTCGCGGATAAAAGCCCCAGCCAGTGGAGGCTTGTGTAGCTTAATATATAGTAAAGCAAGCCAGGGCCGGCCTTCAAAAGGCCAGTATGGCCCCTGCTTTCTCAAGCCAATCTCGTCCTTTTTTCGATATACTCACTTGATTGTTGCTATGCTGGTTTCTATTGTTTCAAGTTAGGGACACGGAGAGGCATCGCTCATTATTTATATAATAATATTCACTGGACCAATTCCCCGAAAGTAAATAATCTACGATTGATCACTGAACCTCCCACTGATGCCGGTAGAACTGCCAAAAACGTTGAAACACACTCGTGCTCGGCCTGCAGCAAAGTTCCGCAGGTTAACTTGGCAATCTAGATCTCGGCTAGGTGGGAGACGGCAGTGATTGGTCTGTTAAAGAGTCGGGGCACCACATGTTGGGAGGGAGGAGAACTCACAACAAACAAACGAATCTATAAAAAGCATAACAAATTATGACTACGGTCAGGTGCAAGGATTGAGACCGGAGATCTGCAGACCGAACTAGCATCGCGCCGAGCTAGTTCACGCTATGCCGAAAGCGGCAAAGGGAACAACAACCTAGGTTTATTTGAACGAAATGAAAAAAATGCGATGCTCAATCTTCTTTCGTAGAAGCCCGGAAGCAGCAACTTAAAAAGACGATAAGTTTTTACTGGCAAATCATCTCTTTGTTCCCCTCACCTCTGATGTCCAAGCCTCGTCGTTTTGTCGCTGGGAATTCTTTCCTGTAGTAGTTGGAGTTGGAGGCGTGGCACACCAGCTTGGGTTTACCAAGAAAAGATTTTCAGTATGACGAACGAACTTCATTCTCATAGGTGAGTTCGCTGGTGCCACCTAAACGGTAGGTAGGCGGCGGATAATTTGTCTTTCTTTGTTGCTGTTGGTTCTGGACAGGAACGTTTCTCCACCCTTTTGGGTTCCCAACTCCCGCTTCACTAATTAGAAGAAAAAGGAGGGCTTCGATCTCTTTCTATCTGGGGGCTAGCTAAACCTGTTCGTGGGATATTGGATCCTTCTTCCTCGGACAGTCAGAATGGAATTGCCTTAATTACATCAGTCAGAGCGCATTCCCTCACAGCTGATTCTCAAGCTCTGATTCACCCGCAACATCCTTGACGCCGAAAGGACTAAGAGCTCTTATTCCGCAGCCTTTAGCACATAGCAGTCGACGCAGTACTGATCCCAGATGGTTCCGCTAATCTTCCTATCACTGAATTCCTAAAAAACCTAATGGGTGTGATGCTTCGAGCTTCCGTGACCCTCAATCGAATCTCGTGATCCAAGTGTAGGGCGATATGCTACCACGTCCGGGCGGAATCTGACCCACGTTCCGCCACTCTCGCACAAACCTCGTATACGCTCGGCCCAGAAGATAGGGTATATGCAGGGGAGAGTACTACCGTGCGACCATATTTTTAAAAATGCGGGCCGTTCTTGCCATATCTTTCGTCTTTGGCTGCCGGTCTGCTTTGAGTTATTTAGCCCTAAGAGCATTCCCCGCCCCGTTTGAGTGCTTGTTCCTGAGCTTCATCTCTATGATTCCGACGCGAGGGATCCTCACCTGGCGTAGGGGTTATCCTCTTCCCCCAAATGGAAGTGTGAGGCTAGCAAATGGTCGTCTTACGATCATGATACTCGGAGCCTGAAGTGAGCTCCCGGTAGGCTAGGTTAGGTGTAGCAACCTGACGACACAAGGACGATGGACTTTTCAAGCCGGAAAGTAAGCACCCAAAGTCGCCAAACGAATTAGCCTCTCCTTCTCTCTCAATAGCCGCCTTCGTTTAGTCTTTGGTTGGTGCTACTATGAGCTTCTGGGCCTGTACGATTTCCTGTCCGAAAAGGGTATCCTCTTTACTAATATAATAAAGGAAGGGCTTTAAGTAAGAGGGCTACGTCCTGCCGGTTCGTCTACCCGCGCACCGTGCACTCCCGCAGCATCCCATAATTACATATTCTGGTTGAGTATAAACTGTTGCGCCCACTTAGCTAGAGCTCTTAGCTTCGGGCTTAGTCTCGACGGGAACCTCCCATCTTGGGTAAGGAGGTCACTCCATCGCCCATAAGTGTCTGACTCTCATTCCCCTCCCCTTTTCGGTTAAAGAAGAGATCTCTCCTTCTTTTTTCTAATATAATAAGAGGATCAAATGGTTTACAATAATGCTAAAAAAAAAAAATGAAATGGATAATTAACCCATTACTTGAACAACATCAATCGATGAAGCTGATACAGAACTTCAATCTCTTGTAACTACAGATATCGCATTCAAGACTTCAATTGCATACCGGCAATGGTTTACTTGTTTACTTTGGGAAGGGAAAGGGGAAAAGATAAGATAGCTAACGTCTATCACTTCTGCCCAGAAAGGGCACTGACTCTCCGCTAACTAAAGAGGTAAGAAGGCAGCTTTTAGGGCTATTAGAAGATCTTATTCAAAATAAAAGTAGATTTGTGTTTAACCAGCTCCGGGAATAGATAGAGGAATTTTGAAGAGGAAAACGGAATCTAATTGTCTTTTTAATAAGATCTTCTAATATTGTAGGGACTCCCATTTTCTTCTTTCTCCTTCCAGCCAGATAATTTATTCTTGGAGATCAAAGTCTCATTAGACTCCATAGCCCTTCGCACTAAGTTCTTTCTAGCGCAAGCAAAAAGCGATATACATACCGCCTTTGACTCTCATTTTGAAAGCCTAGCAAAGGAAGAAGCTTGACTCTGGAAGGTTCGAAGCATTCGTCTCGCTAAGAGTGAAGGATCTAAATCACAGAAAGAGCATATGTAGTGAGTGGTGAAGTTCATGTCGGACTATTATAATAGAATAGAAGAACTTCGCTCTCTTCTTCATTTAATAATAGAATTCTTCTGCTGCTATCTTCGAAACTGCAACTTAAGCACCTGATCTTGCAGCCAATCTAGCAGTTTCGGATATTCCATTAGTTTAAGAGTAAACCAAAGATTCTTTTAGGGTCAGTAACTCTTTCTTTGAGGAAGGGGTTTTCAAGCAGAAGCTAACTCAACTGAAAGGTTAGTAGTTGACCCAGTAGGGCTTAACCCAATAAAGAGTAGTTTAAAAAGAGTGGTGGAGTCCCCAGATTCTTAAACCTCAACCGGAACATCGGCTGCTGGAGATTCCTCAGTTACGGAAGTTCAGTTAAGAAAGAAAGATCGGAAAGAGAGAGTAGCTGGTGCCATATCCCGGGAGAGGGAATAAGCATCATTTGTATAGAGGAGGAATTCCACTCTCTGAGCTTATTCTTTAATATACGAATGCGTAAGAAGGAGGAAACCTTACATGACCGAGAGTCAATCCAAGGCAATCTTCCTCAAGCGGAAGTACTCTTAGAAAGGTTTAGGCACTCATCCATTAGTGCGGATAGGAGCTCATAGCTGTCCGTTCTCGTGCACATACTAGAAGAGTTTTCCTGCCCGGCCTCATCTCCATTGTATGGGCTATTCGCTACCTAAACCAGGGACAACAGCTTTCTCGGTTGAAGGATAGCCCATTACATCCCAGTATATGGACCTTAAGTAGCCAGCATCGCCATAATAGGACTTCATAGCCCGCCTTGCCATAATCGGGAGTATACGCGACTTTAGGTGCTGCAGTTGGAAGGACTCATGATGACGATTCGGACACAATCTATTGGGCGTATAAAGATCGAACCGATCATCCAAACTATGAGAAGGTAATTTGAGGTCAAACTCTTTCGTCGAGCACGCCTCCTTAAGATCTTCATTATCCTCAGATGAAAACACTCGCTCCTAAGTGTTCTCAGCTCGCAGAGGAGTTTTTTATGCATCTTCGAACTCGTGATTCGTCTTTCATTTTTTTGAATTTGATTATTCACTTACAGGGAGTCCGTGCTATCACCCCAGACATGCGCCTGCCACTTTCTCCGAAAGAAGGACCTGGCACTATTTATTATGGCATTTCTACTTTTTTCTTCTTCCTATTTAGCTATGGCTTCAGTGCGGCCATATTACTCAAGAAAGCTTTGCTCTTCCCAACGACAGGTTTTGAGCTTTGAGTAGATGATTGTGTGGTCAATAGAAAATGGTTGGGCGATCACTTCATCAATAGAAAAACCCACGGGGCGTACATTTAGAGATCTATAGTAGGCATCAGAAAAGATTGAATCCGGGATGAAACCGCTCTCCTGCCCTTTCTGTTCGAGGCTTTCATTCTACCTGTCTGAAAGGATTAAGCCATACGAAGCCGACATTACTGGATTAGCCATCTTTTCATTTGCCTTGGCTTTCTTGTTCGTGTATAGGATGGTATACCTTCTTTAAGGATCATGAGTTCTTGGAGTGGAGCAGGGGCTATTGAAGTCCATTTGGTAAAGTGAAAAAAGTGATAGGCGGACAAAAGTGAAGTGAAATTCCAGACTCAAAAGGGCAAAGCCCGATCCTCTCATCGCATAATGGGGCAAGGCCGACGGGGGAGTAAATGCAGTGAGGGCCCCTTCTTTGTTTGAAGTTCCGTTCCTTGTTTCATTTGAAGCTATCTCCTTCTCTGTGAGGGAAGTGAATCATAATCCCCAGCTATTGAAGACGGTCTTCTTGGCTTCGCTTTCTGGCATATTCCGCAGCTATTGAAGAAGGTCTTCTGGGCTTTCGCTTTCCCGGGATGGGATCTCTCCCTTGCTGACTTCCGGGAGAGCTCTCCTTACTTTTTTTCTGATGCTACATAAGTGCTGTGGGGTAAGGGTTGAAATTCGCCGACATTTTCCTTGCGGCTGGTAGAATAGGCTTCAGATAGAGGAAAAATGGACTATTAGACGAAATCCTGACTTTGGAGGATAAAGACTGATCTGAATTTGAGGATTCTGCTTGCTGGATTAGCACAAATTGAGCTATCTGACGCAATGAAAGAGATCCCTTGCCGGTCGGATTCAACAACTAGCAAGCCTAGCTGGGATAGAAACCGAACCTACTAACAAAAAAGGAGCTATTAGAGGACTGCTCACTAACTCCTTTCCTTTTCTCTAGCGTTGAACGGGTTCTGGGCTTTGCTCAGAGGAGTTATCAACCTCAGAATCATTCCTATTTTGGAAAACCACACGGAAAGAAAGATAGGAGAAAGTGCCTGCGCTGGAAGAGATTGAGGGGCAAGTGCCCATGTCTCTCAGGAAGGTGCAAGTAAGGCAATTCCCCTAGGATCATGAGCTGGCAATGAGAAGCTGACGATCAGAAGTTGCTGGTGCAGCCAATGAGTCAGTCAACGGAGCTAATGTTCAAAGGTTGCAAGGAAAGCCCTGTCCCCAATGGTTAGGAAAGCTGGTAGAGCTCACGATCAAGGATTTGCCGGCGAAGCCATGTCAGGAGCTTTTAATGGAGCCATCATGCCCCAACTACGAAATAGAGGAGCATGCCCGCCTATGGAATCATATCAATTTCTAAAGAGATTCTGGAAAGCCAAGACATGCACGCGGGTGGGAGGAACCGAACTGATTGATATCGAACCCGGCTTGGGTGCCCGATCTCGAATACCATTTAGTTTCAGAATCTATGCTGATAGGGGCTGGGATGACCGTGAATACCATGATCGATTGATTTATTGAGCTTGAGCTTATCCAAGACAGTCTGACGTCGGTGAAATGGATCTTCCTATGCATTTTTTATTGGGCGACTAAGCAGACACAGAAAGTACTGACTAAACATACATGGCAAGTGCAAGCCCCAAGAAAGAAGATGTTTTCGGTTCGAAGGTCATTCCAAGCAATGCGGTCGATGACCCTTATGTTATTGGAAGAACTCAACTACCAAAGCTAGGCCTGACACAATCTCATGTCAAAGAGTTATCGACACCGCGGTGTAATGACTGGGGGAATCCATTCCTTTAGGTGAGTAGTACTGCAAAAATAGGAAAGTGCTTTATCATCAGTGAGAATTAGGCGTTGGAAAAAAAAGATTCTAATGTTTAGCTCAGAGATGGGGTTTATCTAAAAGATGCTCCTAGTGTACTAATGACTCACTCTTATATGTTCATAGAAACAAAGATGGAAAGTCTGAAGTAGAGCCAGGTCGTTTCACGGATGAAATTACATAGGAAAATAGATAATGGAAGGTTTAGAGATATTTGAAGGTAACCACCCTGCGCGGGCTAGAGAAAGAAAATTCCTTGTTCACAACGTGTGTGCGTGATCGATTCAAAAGGGGTTGGAAGGCTTCAGTAAGACAGACAAAAGGACTGTAAGACTTTCCTATAAGAAAACGGGCGGGGCGTGTGGAAGCACCTTGATTGGCTGCCCGCTCCTATACTTGGGATTTAACGTCTTACTCTGAAAGTCTCGATTCTTACTTCCCTTTTAGTGCGGGAACCCAGTGAAATCCGGTTCATCTGCGCTTTGATAACATAAAAAAGGGCCCACTCGTTCAGTACCGAACCCTAATCATCCAATCCTGTTAACTGAGTAGCCGCCCTTTTCCTTTCGAATGATCCAAAATAGGCATATATAGAATAGACTTCTGTACAACATAAACCGATAGATAAGCCTTAGTGTACGACTGGCTTTTCTTCCTATCCCATCTGGAAGTGGGAAACAAACACAAGTAGGATCCCCGCTCATAAACCACATCTGCATGATTCACCCCGAAATTCTTCCTTGCTTTCAAGAAAAAATTACCAAGTGACAGGTAGGTAAGCAAATAATTAGGCATCCTTAGATGAAAGAGCGATTCTCAGGTATGATTATCCATCAGCAGCAAGTAGAAAAATAAAGAGTTTGCTATTTGGAAGTGAGAAGGTCCCTTTTTTTTTTAGTCTACTCATTTCATTCAGATATAGTTGTTCCTTGCCTGCCTGGTGAAAGGACCTGTTGTTGACGCAGTCGGTGCCAGTAGCAGGCATAGAAAGGTATCCTCATCCTCCCGTATATTCTAGTGACTTCGTTTGCGGAATACTAATTCTAATTTGAATATCCAGGCCGGGTGCGGCATCTTTGGTCGATCAATCTCGAGTGTGCAGGAACACTTTGATTGCTAGCTTCACGTCTTCAGTCCGGCCTCCTGAAGAACGACGATGGAATAGGAATTGGAAGCAGGCAAAATGGTGATGAATTGCGATTGGTCCAAACCTTCGACCCGTGACTTATTGCGACCCGCCCGGAATGCCCATCCATACTAAGACCTTATTCACACAGCGAAGAAAGTCCGAGTGGAAGGGGGCAGTCAGCTGGCTGCTTCTTGGCCACGCCCCCCTGCTTATAGACACGAGATACTTGATCTAAATTCTAAAATAGGAAATTGCATACCATTAGCCGATATACGTATAGGAACATGGATACATGATATTGAATGTCATCCATGCCAAGCCGCAAAGCTGGCTCGAGCCGCAGGAACTTTTTCTAAAATAATGAAGTGAAGGAACCAGCACCCCCTACACTCTCTCTTACTCTTAGGCTTGTGCGGCTACCTTCGGGTGTTGAAAAACTCATTGATTCCCGATGCCGAGCTACTATTGGTATAGTTTCCAATCCCAACCATGATGTACGTAAACTTAGAAAAGCTGGATAAAGCCGGTGGTTAGGCAGACGTCCCATTGTTCGTGGTGTTGCAATGAATTCAGTGGATCATCCTCATGGAGGAGATGAGGGGCGCACAAAAGGAGGTAGACTTTCGGCGTCACCTTGAGGGAAGCCCACCAAAGCTGGATTTAGGGCAGGGGTGGGGAAACGTAGAAATGAGTTCATGCCACGACGATCTATATGGAAGGGCAGTTTTGTTGATTCATTCCTGTTGAGAATGAAGAAGAAGAGAGATCTTCTTTTGAACAGGAAAATTGGGTCACGTAGATCTTCTATTTTGCCGGAATTCGTTAATTGCTCCGTACGAATTTACAATGGAAAAACCGTTGTAAGATCACTGAAGGATCAACAATTTTGAGAGTTTGCTTTTACACGGACTTTCGAGAACAAATATTGGACCGGGAAAAAAAAAGGGAAAAAGTCAAGTCTAAGCGCATATGGCACGAAAAGGAAATCCGATTTCGGTCAGACTTGATCTGAATCGTAGTTCAGATTCAAGTCGGTTCAGTGAGGGCGACCGCGAAAGTCACCGAAAATGGGTCAGTCTTTTCCTTTGTCCTATATTAAAAAAAAAAAGCGTGGGAGGACGTTGCAGATGTCCGGGACGGACACGACTTCTTCTAACGCTAGAAGACCACAGGAATATACCCGGGACCAGAGCATGTCGTGAAAGAAGCACACTGGGCGGGCGTGCTTCGACCGTGTCTCCGGGGCACAGTTGAATGTAGATATCATAAACGCGAGGTGCAGGATACCAGGCCGAGAAACCCGGGCAACCACCCCCTATGTGCCGATCGCTAGCGCATCCAGGGCCCCGGCGCCCAGCTCAAATGGAGAGGCCTAGCCTGATCTGAGAAGTGCTAATTCGGTTCGGATAGACTTCATTCAAGAACGCCGCCCCCCCAATAAGAAAACAAGTGCTAAGTTTCAGATCAGTGAATAAACCGAAACAAAAGAAGAGACGTTTCTCGCTCGGCGCCTAAAGCGCACTATGCTCCGCTTCAACAAATGAGAGTTTTCGGTGGAACCGGTGAACCACGCGAGCTGGTTAGATGCGTGGGACAGAGGGCTCATAGTACCTGCTAGCGCGGCTATGCAGTGGAAGGGAAGGAGCCTAAATCGACCCCCTTCTTTTTTTTTTTTCAAAGAAAAAAAGCAGTACAAAGAGATTAGACTCTCGGATGAGACTAAGCAGCCACCGACCGACGCGTCCCTGACCTATCTTGATTAAGACCGAAAACCTATCTAAAATGGAGCCTAGTTTAAGAAGCTGTCAAACAAATGATAGAATGGAAAAATAAATGAAGAATAACCCACTAGTAGGGAAGAGATATGGATGGAGTCTCGCTCAGTAAAGAGAGTTGTAGATTCGTAGAAAAGTAGAAGAGCCTTGACTTTCTATTATATTAGTAAAGCGCTAACGCTGCAATCTTTCTAAGCGAGAAACTTGACTTTGAGAAAGAAGGTGCTTGTTGCCGCTTTATTAGTAAGTAAGCTTGTTTTATATCATATCAATAAAGGCGAAAGGTTGCTTTTCTAATAAACCAATTTTTGAATATAAGGCGCGTTAGCGCTTTCGTTTTCAATAAGGACATTTAGGCTTTACTAAAGGGCTTTTTTCTCAGGGTGCGCAGCCCTATACAAAGGGCGTTTCCTTTCAAATGACAACTGCCTCTTCCTGCTGCGAGGGCGTTGCACGAAACCAAACCGCCCCCCACCCGATCAAGTACCAGTTGCTTCGCTGGTAGGCCTACTTAGGTTAGGGGGCATTGTCCCTCAGTTCTTACCAACCTCCGGTGCGTAATCGACATGTTGCTAGCTTCAACTCGGTTGAATAAGAATCATTGATTCCCTCTGCTGTCCATTTCTTATTCATTCAGGGTGCTCGGCCGGTGCTCCTTTCTCAAACCAGAACAACTCTTAACGTTAGGGAAGCCCACGGAGCGGGAAGACCACCTGACCTGAGCGAACCTACCGAAGGGACTTGACTTATCCGAACCGAACGATAGCGGCTTAAAGCTAAGCCTATCACGAGCAGCGTCGCTGGCGGGGAGGAGCATTTCAAAGTATGGGGCAAAGGATCAAGCGCTTTGACTTTGTCCCCCGGGATCCACCACAGGTTGGGTTTGAGTGAGAGCCGTGTGATGGGTGACTATCCAGCACGGTTCGGAGAGCACTTTTAGTCTGCGCTGCTGAATGGAAGCCCCCCCTATCAAGCAAGAAAGAAGCGGCTCTTTCCACGGCGGAGTCACCATTGACTCTATTTATTATTATGGTAAATCAGTGTATCAAGATGTCAATCTGAGATCTTATTTCGGTTCGATACGTCCACCTACGAGACTCACCTTTGGCTTTCGTCTCGGTAGATGTATTATTCTACATTTTCCCAAAAGAACATTCATTAATTTCTTTCTTTCCCGTCGACCACGACGACTGAAACGACGCGAAAAAACCAGACCCGGAAAGGAGAAGGGCCGGTGGTGGACATTCGGGAAAGTCGGGCCGATCAGGTGTCTTCATTCAAGCGACAATACAGAAGAAGAACGAAACGAAGTGAGAGGCCGGGGGGCAGGGAAAAGAGTCGAGTCGATCAGGCTCGACGACCGGGAGAAGGAAAACGAAATCAGGATTTGGCCGAAAAAGAAGCAACGCTATGGATACCATGACCGATCACCATCGATAAAGAAGAATCTTTCTAAATCACTTCGGGTCAGCGGGGCCTTCAAGCATCCGAAATACGCCGGGGTTGTAAATGACATAGCGTTCCTGATAGAAAATGACGACTCCTTCAGAAAAACGAAGTTATTCAAGTTCTTTTTCCCAAAGAAGTCCCGCTCCGACGGCCCGACGAGTCATCTACTTAAAAGGACCCTCCCTGCAGTGTGCCTCTCCTTGAATTATTCGGTCATGCAATATTTATTGAATACAAAGAACCAAATTCATTTCGACCCCGTCGTAGTTCTCAATCATTTCGTGGCACCGGGCGTGGCTGAACCATCTACGATGGGGGGAGCGAATGCACAGGGAAGAAGCTTAGATAAGAGAATACGTTCTCGCATCGCTTTTTTTGTAGAAAGCTCGACCAGCGAAAAAAATTGTTTGTCCGAAGCCAAAAAGAGGTTGACTCACTTCATTCGCCAAGCGAATGATCTTCGCTTCGCGGGAACAACAAAAACCACCATCTCGCTTTTTCCTTTCTTCGGTGCTACCTTTTTCTTTCCAAGGGATGGGGTTGGGGTGTATAATAACCTTTTTTTTGAGGATGCCCGGGAACAACTCCTAGGTCAATTAAGGATCAAATGTTGGAACCTCATGGGTAAGGATAAGGTAATGGAATTGATAGAGAAATTCATAAACCTAGGTGGGATAGGAGAATTGATAAAGGGAATAGAGATGATGATAGAGATCATACTGAGAAACAGAAGAATTCCGTACGGGTACAACTCTTATTTGAACGAAATGAAAAAAATGCGATCTTTGTTGTCTAATAGAACAAACACTAATACCTTAATTGAGTCGATCAAGATGAAATCTGTTTATCAAAGTGCTTCTCCGATTGCTCAAGACATCTCTTTTCAACTGAGGAACAAAACAAGATCATTTCGTTCCATTTTTAGTAAAATAGTTAAGGATATTCCATTAGTAATGAAAAAAGGGGTGGAGGGGATCCGTATATGTTGTTCAGGTCGATTAGAAGGCGCAGAAATAGCTAGAACTGAATGCGGAAAGTATGGAAAAACATCTCGTAATGTATTTAACCAGAAAATCGATTATGCTCCTGCGGAAGTATCTACTCGTTACGGAATCTCAGGTGTCAAAGTGTGGATTTCATATAGTAAAAAAAAGGGGGGACATGCTATATCCGAAACGTACGAAATATAGTAAATATCGTAAAGGCAGATGTAGTAGGGGTTGCAAACTGGACGGTACACAACTTGGTTTTGGAAGATATGGCACTAAAAGTTGTAAAGCTGGTCGTCTTTCATATCGAGCCATTGAAGCAGCGCGTCGGGCTATAATAGGACAATTCCATCGTGCTATGAGCGGACAATTCCGAAGAAATGGTAAGATATGGGTAAGAGTTCTCGCAGATCTCCCTATTACCGGGAAACCTACAGAAGTAAGAATGGGAAGAGGAAAAGGAAATCCTACGGGTTGGATTGCTCGTGTGTCCACGGGACAAATCCCATTTGAAATGGATGGTGTGAGTTTGTCAAATGCTCGACAAGCCGCTACATTAGCGGCGCATAAACCATGTTCGTCAACCAAGTTTGTTCAATGGTCGTAACGTAATTGGTTAGTGGGGAAAGGCCGGGATTCAAAAGAATTAGGCGAAGTGTTTGTTCCTGAACGACGGAAGTGGAAAGACACTAAGGGAGAGGGATATACTCCTTTATTTTTGTAATCGCCGAAATTGTACGATGAACCTTTTTGTTCCAGGTGTACGACCCAAAAACGTTACTGTTTTATAAGCCGGGCCCGGTTTATAAAGTGATAGTAGTAAGAATAAATAAGAAAGAGAAGAGCTAAGATTCAGGTAATGAAATTTTGGGAGAAAGGAGGAAAAGTATGTATATATCTGGGGGGTGAGGCTAGATGTATGTAGAAAGAGATCAGTCTCTATCCATCCGGATACTCACGTAGGCTACCAAGTAAGTAAATTCAGGTAATGTCTAAATAACAATGAAGCAAGAGCAAGCCAACAAGCTCAAACATAAACAGTTAGTTGGCAAGCTAGCTGCATTTCTTGTGAGTCGACCCGCGCACGGGCAAGCAGCGGAGGTAAGATCGACGTTTTTTGCCCTTTACCCTGCTATCTCTGCTTTAGCTTATTTATGATATGCAGCTTCCCTTATTGAGAGCTCAGAGGCAATAGTTTATTCGATACTCCTCCGTCCAAAAGAGACTCCAACGGGAATTTCTAAAACCCCAAGTAAGGCAACTGGCTCAATAGCAATTAGCTCAAAGGTTCGGACCCCAGGATCTTTCCTCTCCAAAAGAGCAATAACCAGAGATTCACAAAAGAAAAAAGCCTTAACCATTGGCTTGAAGGAAACTAACTCGCCTGTCCCCCCGGGAACTCAATAGCATGACCCCAAAGAAGGGCAACTCCAACAGTAACTGGATCGTAAGGAGAAGACCTAGATGGGCGAGGTAAGGCTGAAGAAATGGATGGGCTTAGAAAAAACATCAACCACTGGTGTAACAAGCTTTCTATATGCACTTTCATAAGCTAGCTAAAACTAGATGGCTGTAAACTAACCTGTTACCTGGCTTTTTTTCATTTCCTAACAGGTACTGATACTAGAAAGATTACCCGGGGAGCTCGCAAGGAGAAGGAATAGAATGACATGGAAGGGCACTCCCTAAAGCTACCTTAGCACTCGAAATCAATGCAACGGAGCTACCATGGACCAATATCGAAACACTTAGCACTGGACCGCCATCGACAACTCCATCTTCCACTGCTTATCCAGAGGGTTCCAAACCTGCTATCAAACGAACTGTCTTGCTAGCCTAAGATGCCTCCATTCCTAAACTAGCCTTAGCCTAAGAGGGACAGCTTCAAGAGGATTGATTGAAGAATCACTTTCTTTTGAGAATCTTTCACTGTAAAAAAACGACTCCGGCTTCCTCACTAACTTTATACGTAGTAAACACTTTTACTAGAGCACTTCCTGCCTTTACCGTAACCCTTACTTCATACTAGCTTACTTTATCCACCCCCATTCCTTTCAAGAAGTTAAGCAAAACATGTCCGTCATAGAAGGAAATCCCTCACTTCCTAAAGGATCCTAAGAAAACTCGATTCCACGCTTTGGAAATGTTGAGTTAGTTTAAAAAACAAAGAAAGTCTCTCCCTCCGCTTCCCTACTAGTGCTTGCTGCCCTTCCTTAAGCCATAGAAAATAGGTTCAGAAATTCTCCTAGAGCTAGCTTTGGACATAGAACCAGCTATCCCTAGCTTACCAATTGAACTAGATCAGCTGGGAATATTTCATAAAAGGCAGGGGGCTTAGCTTAAGATTGAAACTCGATGGCTTGAAAGCTGATTGATACCTGGCTGCTATTGGATAGGCTTGCGCAATAGGAAGGGTTTGCCCTTGGATTTGCTGTGAGAACCCTGGTCGTCTTCACTACCGGAGCCGCAACCCTTATGATGGTCTTACCTGATGGGGCGGATTCGGGAGCGTCTACTTCGGAATCATCCTGCTCTGAAGCGAACGTAAACCAAGGACCGGGTAGGAATGACGCGGGGCCTTCTAATGTGGCACCTGCTGACTCTCCTCTGGGATCTTTTCCCTCGGTTCCATCTGCCTTGTCCCCATTACCGTCGGACCCTTCGGTCCCCTCTTTTGAGGCAAATAACCTTTTTGGGAGGGAGCAGTCGGTTGAACAGCCGGCGCCACAGCAAGTGCCTCAAATACCTCCCCTAGCCATTCCTCATGCTGAACAGGCTATAGATGACCCGTTTGATTCTGTGTTTGGAAATGACTTTCCGCGCAGGACGCACTTTGAACTATATTACTTTCGATCCTCTTTTGGGGGTAGGAGTGCTCCAAAGGGGTTCAGGGATAGGATTGCGGAAGAACTAGGGCTCCAGATGGCTTCCGAGCCGGAGCTGGAGCAAATACGTGTCTTAATTAGACAACTTTCCCAGCCCGATGGAAGGCCCGCCTCCGCACAAGATGCCGGCGCCATTCTTAACAACCAGGTTCGAAGAATGGAAAAGGGACAACCACTTGTGATAGGTGGCACTAAGAGTGCCGCTCCTTTTTTCGGGTCTCTATGGTCCATGTAATTGAGTCTTTTACCAGTTTTTTTAATAAAGTAAGTTAAGTATAGGCCTCGGTCGCCGCATCGCGTTCTTGAGGCGCTGTTCGGTTGGCCATGGGAAAGGGAATGGCGAGGCGGGCCCCTTTCACTTGGGCTAATTCCCGCTTTCAAGCGTAGGCTGCGATGTGGCATAAAGATGAAGATACTAAGGTGGATTGGAACTCATGGTCAGCTTTCTTTCGTTCGGGTTTTCTTCCTTCTGCCTTTCCGCGAGCCAATTATGCGTGGCGCTAAAGAGGAAGACGTCACTTACTGTACTACTATCGGCCGCAGGTTGAAGAACAAGAAAGCTATTCTCCGGTCTAGGAGTAGGAGTTCAAACAACTTCTAATCGTATTCGGTGAAATAAGATTCGTTGTTCTTTTTGGAAACTTGCTACTAGTTCTAAGCTTGCAGCTCAACTCAAGAGCAAGGTAAGGCGCGCTCTTTCGTTCATTAGCTAGGGCTTCGCGCGCTCATGTCCCTCTCTTCTCTCGAGCTAATGCCTATCTAGCTAGCTGTGCTCTTTCCTTCTCCCCTCTCACTTCTGACTTCCCAATCTCCATTTCTCGTTCAAAAGCCGCTTCTTATTATACATCGTTTGTTCAATTCAATTTCCCTTTTTCGTTATAAAGAGAAAGTTATTTGGCATACCTGCATGGATTAGATGTCCAGATAAAGCCTCCGTCCTGGGAAGTCTTTCGACCTCACTCACTTGATCAGCAGATGTTGAAAAAAGCGGCTTTTCGCTCCTCTCCAACCAGTCGCCGTTGGTCGCCTTCTTCCGTAAAATAAAGCAAAAGGGCTGCTGCAACTACAGGTGAAAGTGGCACGGGTTTTGTATGATGGAGAAAAAATTACCATAATAAAAAGATAGACCAAATTCAATGGAAGATGGTCAGTATGACTTAGATTCAAAATATGAAGAGATGGAAAGAGTATAGGGGAAAGATTCTACATCTTAATAGCCCCGTGTTTTATTAACGCAGTCTTAGAGAAGGGAGGGCCAAAGAATATGACAGGGCAAGAGCTCCGCTTAGCTTAGTTAGGAAGGCAATCTTTCGCGTGCTAAGGCGCGCGTAAGCATCAAAGCCCATAGCGCGATAGGTTGCTTGTACTATGTACAGGATTGGCTTCCTGGTCAAGTCAGTCTCCTTTAGTTTGTCTTACGGACGGAGTGGGCTTTTCCCCAATGGGGTCTAGCTTGAAGGCAAGTATTGAGACGCACATAACTACCTTTTTCAGCTTACACGGAATAGCTATGGCTCTGGAATGTCTTTTTCTCAAATAAATAGAGTAATATAAATAGCCCCCGCGCTAACATACAAAACTGGTCATAAAAAAGGCAAAAGAGACGAAGGCCAAAGCATTGACTGAAGAGGGGGGCAAAGATATATTCGCCTTTTACTTCTTCTCCGCCTACTGACTGCTACTCGGCCAGATGCTTCCTATTTCTTATTCGTAGATCGGAGATTAAGATGTTATTAGGTAACTAGTAGGTGTCAACGGAAAGTAAGTCCTTGAAAGTTGGCGGATCGGCATGGGCGGTATGGTTTAACTATTAGCCCCTCCGGTCACTCTTACAGAGCCTTATCCTTCATGTCTATCTTCCATGACAAGATGAATCTATTGCCTCCTCGCCCCACTTCCACTAGAAGTTATTCTGTATAGGACAAACGCCAGTCACGATCGTCATTGTCCACCGTACCACTTCCGTCCGCAATCTGCGATTTTTTTATGCATGCGGAGGAGATGAATACCGGAGAGTGAGGGGTCTGAAAGAGCGTATTATTGGCGAAAGGGAGCCCTCCCAGAGATAGATACTTGATCTTAGAGGATTCACATGTTCAATAGTGGAAACTTAAGGAACCGGCTAAGAGTGATTAAACGGACAAAACCTATTCATTCCATAGCCTCATCTGGTCGAGACATTAAACAATCCATTCCAATCCTCTTTCCTTTGGTCTCCTCTAAGGATGTGCCTGTTGTATTTATACCGACGATTTAGATGGGGATTGCCAACGATAAGGAGATTTTTCCTCTGATGAGCTCAAAAGTGAATGAAGACAAGGGCAAGCACCAATTCATTTGCTCATGGGAGAGTGAAGAATGAGATTTCTACCAATATGGGCCCACTAGGCTCAAGACTTTAGGTTCAAGGCTAAGAAAAAAAAAAAGAGTGTCGTGACAAAAACATCTAGACTTTCAGAGTAGAATAATAGATAGCAAAAAAAAAGCAAGCCACCTCTGTTTGATCACCCGAAGGAAGTATTCATTCATAGGAGGGCCAGTCCGTGGTAAGCAAGACCACAGAGCTGACCTCTTTTCTGACAGACGAATAGGCGAGAGCCGGGACATAAGGACGTTCGATGACAGGGGCTAATCCATATGAGATGTACGGGGGTTCCGGTTCTTAATGAATAGGAGAGGGCTTTCGAGAGGAGACCTATGATGAGTGGTGTGGACACCGAAGACTCTGGAAGAGTCACAAGCGAACGGAGCGCTACGTGAAAGTACGAAAGCTAAGTTTTACTAGATAGTGCGACCGAGGATGAAAAGGCGATTCATTCTATAGTCTTCTTGAGTTCTTCTCTCTAGAATAGATAGAAGGTCATGCCATGCCCATGCTAATCGAAAGACCCTTAGTTTATGAGTTAGTTAAGGTGGAATGAGGAAAGAAAATTATTGTTCAAATTTCTCGCACTATATCTATATGAGCTTCAACTAAGAGCATTTCTAAGCATTTCTCCTGCCCGTCGCGGCTAAGGCAAGAAAATTGTTTCATTTGCGCATCCACGGGACACCCATCCCATACCACAACTTCGGATTAATTGAGTAGGAGTAGGAGTCGAAAGCAGCACGGGAGCTATTAGCCTTAGGTTCGGAAAGCATATTCTTTATAGAATATGAATATTCAACGGTTGCTTACGCTAATATGAGAAAAGGTTAGGGAATGACTAAAGAAGAGAACTACATGAAAAGGTAAACCCCTTCTTTCTATTCTTTTCTTCTTTTTTTTTTATTGGGTTATTGTTCTTTGAATGTCACTACTCCGCTTTTTCTTCATGAGCATTCCAAACTGGTAATCGATGGTTGCCTGACGCGGAAAAAAGAGGGCTTCTTCTCCGGTGGGAGGTCCAGTCTTGTTTTCTGTCGTCTTCGCCAAAGGCTACTCTCCATTGCTTATATTTTCTATTTAGATATCTTGATGAATGTGGTAAAAAAATGGGCCCAAAACGGCTATAGCAGAAAATTCATTCATTTGAAGGACTGCCCGCTTATAGTTAGTTTTTGATAAAGTCCTCAAGGCCGATGTCGGGGGACAAAGTGCCATCCCCGTTTCGCTTCGTCTTCCGGTCCGGGCTTACCCCTCTCTTCTGGTCTAGGGGCAGAGAAAGCCTTTCACTAAAGACCAGTGACCGCGTCATCTACCCCTATCGCAGCTCCCTCTGCTCTTTCTCGAGGAAACGCTACTTTCACTTTCTAATTTGAACCTGCTGACTCTTAGAAAAAAGGCCCATAACCGTCAATCAAGAATGCCTTTTCTTCCTGGCTCGGTTCCCCTTTCCTTGACTACATCCCTTCTTTCTTCCCCATGGACTTCCTTGCTACTCCTTTCTTACTACGCAGAAGCTATTCCCTTCCTGCCATCAGCCTATGATTGAGTTCTGGGTAAAAACCTAAAGGTCACTCACAATCAATAATGACCAGTGGCATCTTTTCTGACTATTATTTATAGGCTACGCTACTATCCCTAGTTACTATGACGGGAAAACTCTCCCCGAGGATCACTCTTTTGCTTACCGCGTACATTATAGTAAGGAATGAAAGAAATTGAAAGCAGGCTTTTTTGAAAGCTACTCTTTCACCCTAGGCTTCTTACTAGGCCAAATTGAATTCCCGAGTTCTAATTCTTCTCTCCTTACTATAAGTAGGCAAAGCCTTCCCCTTAAGTGAAGGAATTCAAGAAATAACCCCTCCTTTCCTAGAGGCCTAACGGTAACTTCCTGAAAGAGCTGCCGAAAGAAAAGCGCATCGAAGGAGCAAAGCCTGCTGGAAGTTCTTAGAACACCGTTCACTACTATGGATCACTCTTCCTTTCTTTTCTTTCATACCGAAATTTCCACATTCAGGAAACAACTTCAATCTTAAGTAAGGAGAAGCCGATCAACGGTAGCAGTTACCACAGCACTGTACTTTACTCAGCGATAGCGCCTGGTTCAGTGATGGCAGACTCCCTTTCATCCTCTGATGAAGCTACACCAAGAATGACCACAGCATCCTATTCAGTGAGAGGACTCTCCTATCAAATGGATTACAGACCTGAGATGGCATTTTCTTCAGCTATAGCCGACGGTTGAGCAACAGAGCTTCTATTCTCTTTCTCTTTTCCTAGATACAGGGAAAGCGACAAGTCCAAAAGATACAGAATGTCAAGTCAAGTACCGTATGACTATTTATTTTAGTTATAGGAGATTTCGCTTTCTTCTATTTCTTCTATAAGTAGGTCAAAGCTTTTGCCTTTCAATTGAAAGGAAGCCTTGAACACTTTTCTCTAGACAAAGACCCTTCTCTAGTTATCGGTCTGATCTTGTTCTGGGTCTCCTGCGGCACCAAGACCAAAGAGGAAAGGAGAGGCATCCTACAAACAATGGGGCGGTGGTAGGCTCCTTGGTACCAGACTCCGACTCCACGGAAAAAGAAGAGTCTCTTTCTTTAAAAGCAGTCGTCGATATCGTCAGCAGACTGTTTAGTTTCTTGTTCGAGCGCCGATATAGGCTAAAGAATGGATTCCTCATCAAGTTTGATTGTCAATGGGTACATTTGTAGAAATGTATGCTAGCGAATTTACTTTATATAGCGAAAGAAGAAGGCGACCAACGGCGACTGGTTGGAGAGGAGCGAAAAGCCGAGCCGAGCCTTCCCCTTTACAGGAACGCGAGACGATTCACCATTTCCCTTCCGGTCTAGATCAGGTTTACCGAAACCGTATTTCTTCTTCATGGGCAAACACATCCTTATCAATGTGCTTTCCCCTCTATCGCGCTTGTGGAGCATTTCTGCTTTTCTAGCTCTTTCTCTTGCTTTTAGGGAGTTTAGAGACCATTTGCGCTCTTGTTACGCCTCTGGTCAAGGTAGAGAACGGGAACTGTGGCATGCCATGCCAAACAGCGACGAACAAACTACCTTATTTACTAGCGAAGCTAGCTATAATACCTTTTAGCTTTAGACACATGGCCTCTGAAAGAGGCACCCATATAATAAAATAATATGGGACGAGCGATATACGATTGCACTTTTTTCGCCAAAAACTACCGTCAGAACAACAATTACTTAAATACGTTCGTATCGCCGCAAAAGCCAAAGGGTCAACAGGTCAGGTTTTACTACAATTACTTGAAATGCGTTTGGATAACATCCTTTTTCGATTGGGTATGGCGAAAACTATTCCTCGAGCCCGCCAATTAGTTAACCATAGACATATTTTAGTTAATGGTCGTATAGTATATATACCAAATTATCGCTGCAAACCCCGAGATATTATTACAGCGAGGGATGAACAATAATCTAGAGCTATGATTCAAAATTATCTTGATTCATCCCCCCAGGAGGAATTGCCAAAACATTTGACTCTTCACCCATTCCAATATAAAGGATTGGTCAATCAAATAAAAGGGTCGGCTTGAAAATAAATGAATTGCTAATCGTAGAATATTATTCTCGTAAGATTTTTTCCTAACTAAAATAACAAGGGTTCGGAAAATTTGTCCCCCTGTCGCCTAAGTAAAGAGACCCAAGGTAAGGGTTTGATCGGGGGATTTTTCTCCCATTCATATATCATAGAATGGTAGGGGTATTTTCATTCCTTGTCCATTCTTTACAGTATTTTCTGTACCGCAGAAATTACTGTAAAGAATCTATATCAAAGAGAGGTCTAACTGTTTATATTGGAATAAAGGTATCCATTGTTATGTGATTTGATACATTGCGGTCGGTAACGTTGGTGAATTAGGTGAAGGTACGGAAAGAGAGGGATTCGAACCCTCGGTAAACAAAAGCCTACATAGCATTTCCAATGCTACGCCTTAAACCACTCGGCCATCTCTCCTAATCTATTCATGTTTGCGAAGACGGCGCTCCCGTCTTTTTTTGATATCTATACTGGCTTAAATCAATGAATTGGAACGACTCGAACGATCGGTCTATCTTTTTTTTTTTTTTATGAGTTGAGTCTTTTTTTATGTTATTTCGTACTGTACAATTTCTTTTTTTGTTTTCCCACGAGAGGTAATTAAAAGAAATTCAAAAATGGATTGCTACCTATGCCTAGATCCCGGATAACTGGAAATTCAATTGATAAGACCTTTGTAGCCAAGATCTTATTACGAATAATTCCGACAACTTCAGGAGAAAAAGAGGCATTTACCTATTACAGAGATGGTGTGATTTTCTTTTTTTTATTTACCGCTCTGGAGAAAGACACATTAGTCGGGATAGAAAGATTTGAAATAACTCTACGCTTGTTGAAGGTGAAGTTTATAAAGAAAACAATTCCTTCTGTCGTGTATCCCCGATTAACGCAGCCTCAGATGCTTCAATTGTCGATTCTAGCATTGAGCGAAAGGTTACGTTACACCTATGGCTATGGGTTCTGTATTGCAGGTTAACCCTACTCCACTAGTACCAATAGGCGGCATAAAGGAAGAAGCACTACGTCTAGGAATCAACAACACGAAACCTTTGTTAGAAATTTTCCCTTTTCCTTATTGGGATCGGGACTAAGAAGAATGGTTGGGACAACAAACATCCATCTTGTTCGTACTTTGGATACCCGTATAACCATCGAAGACTGTTGAAGTGACTAATTTAAAGAAATTAAGGGACGTTGAGGCCAAAGAAATTGTTGGAGTTAACTTAACATTTTTATTTAGTACCAACATGCTTGATGTTAAGAAAAGATCTTTTGCAGGCTAGAGATTTCTTGTAAAAACACTAGCCCCGCTCAGTTCATAATGAGAATATTTCACTCCTTTTTGATTCTATGTTTTATTCTCATTATGCACATAAGGGAGGAGCCGTATGAGATGAAAATCTCACGTACGGTTCTGGAACGGAGATTCTTTGAATCGAATGACGACCGTAACGGATGTCTGCTCAATTCGAAGGAAATTTTGCGGAAGCTTTACAGAATTATTATGAAGCTATGCGACTAGAAATTGATCCCTATGATCGAAGTGTTATACTCTATAATAAAGGCCTTATTCACACAAGTAATGGAGAACACACAAAAGCTTTGGAATCTTTTTTTCGGGCACTAGAACGAAACCCCTTCTTACCACAAGCTTTTAATAAATATGGCCGTGATCTGTCATTACGTGCGACTATCTCCACTATAGAAAGAAAAAAGAAAGAAAGAAAGAGCAAACAAAATCTACTAGTAAAAAAAATAGGCTTTCTACATATGCATCGTCCAAAACAACGATTTTTATCAGCTGTAGCAAAGAAAGAAACCTCATAGAAGTAGAAATATGAAGAAAAAAATATGCCTAGATCCTTTATTCTATGGATAAAGGATCTAATTGATAGAGGAAGCACCGTAAAGATCAATTTGCGAGATTTTTGGCCGATACAATAAGAACTGCTTACTTATGTCATAATATGAGAAAAAAGTTAGGAATCAACTTATGTAACAGAGTCGATCCCCTAAAGTATTGAGCAGCGGTATAGCATCAGATCCCAAAGATAGTAAGTCTTTTCTTTCTTATGAGGGAAAGTCTTTTTCTCTATATAAATTTCTATATGAAACCGAGAGAGTTACCTTTCAGAAAATTCTAACGATAGTAGAACGCCTACGCTTTATTCTTCTGAAGGTGGGAGAAAAGAAAAAACTTTTTATTAATCAAATCAAAATTCTGAAACTCATGTAATTAACCTCTTTTGGTTAACTCGAGAAAAAATGGGACACCAAAAGAATTTACTGCTGAGCCGTATGAGGTAGGAAACTCTCAAGTACGGTTCTAAGGGAAGGAATTGACTCGCCTATTCCGACCGAGGAGAACAGGCCATTCGGCAGGGAGATTCTGAAATTTCGGAGGCTTGGTTCGATCAAGCCGCGGAGTATTGGAAACAAGCTATAGCGCTTACTCCTGGAAATTCTATTGAAGCGCAGAATTGGTTGAAGATCACAAGGCGTTTCGAATAAGATAAGAACACTCTCTTTTATTTATTATTTAGTATTTGTTATATTTTTATATTTCTTATAATTAAATAAATTTGTTATAATTCATTGTTTGTTGTCCCCATCAGTCAAATAAAACGAATCATTTCTCTGGGCCAATCCAAGAATTTCATGAATTTCATTATACCCCTTCTAAGATCGTTCCTTTTCGTCTGGTATTTCATAGGAATAAACGATACACAGATACAGACAGTAAAGAATATATATTCTTATTTTTTCTTTTCTGTTATTAAAACGAATAAAAGATACCTTTGAATGCCTAAATATAGATACTAGGATGTCTCTTAGTAATGACTAATGACTTTTCACCTGATTTGGAAGAGAGTTAGAGTAATAGAATATGTTAAATGTAAAACATAAAGTAGCCCCATCTAGGAACTTTTAATTAAGATAGGAATACAGTCTCCTAACTCGAGATCTGTTGGCTCTATTATTTCGATTTCATTGGCTTTCGGGGCTTTATGACATTTTGTCGGGCTTCCCTCGACTCTTCCTTCTAAATAAAAAAGGCACCTAATGTTTCCCGTCTCCACTTATATTCAATTATAGGCCTTCCAGGAGAGAGAAGGCGAGGGCAAAAAAGAATTCACGCAACTATCGATGCTCCGTCTCCTCACAGACTGTAATCCACGCTGTTCTTCTGGTCCTTTTTAGGGTAGAAGGAAGGGAAATCCTTTGTTTGAGTATTACCAACCGGGGACAAAGAAAGTCCCCTCCTATTAAATTGAAATTCAAGCGGAGAGAGGGAAGAATCACATGTGTTAAGCATATCAATGTGGCATCTATACCGATTCAAGATGGAATCGACTTGATCGAGAGAAATGGAAAACCCGATGGAATACGGTCGAACAGATCAACTCACAAGGAGATTGGGGGCGACATGACCTAGAAGCTATGGCTCAGTTCATACTAGAGTAAAGGCTAAGAACTGTCTCGCAAGGGTAGACCATAGTTGGGGGGGTGGCTAGATCATCGGCGACTCACCCCCTCCCCGCTTCAAAAAGAAGGTCCAGCATTTTTTTTTTTGTTATCCGATAGCTAGACTGAATCAAGCTGATAATTGGCAAGGTCCCACATAGTTGACATAATAGCTTTTCTCTTGCTTACGAAGCGTTTGGCGGTATCGTATATAAGATCACTCGCTACCTTGAGAACAGTGAAAGCAGAATCCTATTAAGAAGAAGGCTTTGTCTCGTCCCTTCCCATGTCCCATGGTAGGCTAAACCGGAAAGAGAGAGCAGTCGTCACCTTCAAGCTCTAAGTCAAGAAGTCAAGCAGCAAAGACCGCTACTAATAAGATAGAAAAGAGCTACCTTTTTCTCACCCTTGGTGAACTCCCTTTAAAGACAGAAGCGCATCCAACCCCATTCTTTTGGCAGCAAGTCAGATTCCCTTATACGAGGATATCCTGGAACGTGCCACTTACTTTTAGGACAGTCGGTTTTTATTGCTTACATGGTCAAGGAATAGATGGGCCTTGAACTGGGAACTCCAAACAAAATCGATGATTCTAGGTTGGGCCACTAAATAAAGAGTTTTGGTTTTCTCCTTTTTGGGCTAATTCTTGTGAAAGCAGCAAATCTTTCTCTAAGTATGGAAGCAGTTAGTTAAGGCCTACCATCCGATAGTTCTTTCGTTACGCCGACAAGCTAATAGCTCTTCCTTGTTTTAGTTACCGCTCTGTGGGAATCTCATTTATTGATGAGACCCCTTATTCTATGACACCAGAATGAAATTCATCCCTTGGCTTGTGTACGATCATTTCATTCTTTTTGCCCACGGCTGAACTCGCTTAATCCGCATATCTTGAACTCTTTGATTTGAACTACTCCGAATCCGGCGATGAACTCACATTTCGCCCTGGGGGACTCTTGCTTCTGTCTTCCTCTTTCTGGTGGAAATGTTATCTCGATCGATCAGTTTCTTCTACTCTATGCCTACTAAAAGAAAAACCATGCCCTACCATTTGAACAAGGGAAAGCAAAGCACAGAAAGACGAGTGAACAGCTGTCTAAAGACACCCTCGGGTTCGGGTCAAAGAAGACCATAGTTACAGGAAATCTCGATTCAACTACAAGCCCAGATTACTAATGGAAGGAAGAGCTTCTGGCTATCGAGAAAGCCCTGCTTGAAGAAAAGGCTACTGCCCTACCACCAAGAACAGATTCTCGCCATCTATTTAGAGGCTTCTGAAACAAAAGCAATCGCAGCTCCTAGTCCGACAGTTCGCTCCGCACCTTAAGAGAAAGAGTTCCGGCATACTACTTTATTATGATACCGAACCCTTGGGGAACTTCACTACTTTGAGAGTAGAGTTAGGCCTTTTATTCTGTTGTGCTTGGGCATGAGTAGACTGCTTTCCCTATCTGTATTCGGTACATTTTCTTATCTAAGATAGAAGGTCTTCCCTCATCACCTGTCCCATTTGAAAGTTCTTCCAATAGTCAATGAGCAGGAATAGGTTTAGGAACTATATTAAAGCAAGAAAGGCAAGTCCATTGACTTGGCTACGATAGGGCTATTCTTCCCATCGAGAAAGAAGAGTTTACAGCTACCGGCACTGACTCGCTCACCACTACCTACTAGTAGTCTTTCCTCCAAGAGATGAAATAGAAGGGCTTCTTCCTCCAACAACGGGGCTAATGCCGACTCCAAGACCTCTTATGCTTATGCCTACTCTGATCTTTCCTTTGCTTCTCTTGAGCCGAATGTGGGATTAATCCCTTCTATTCTATGGGTGTGCCATTTAACAAAGAAAGACGGACTCTCCTGCTTGAACGGATAGCTATTGCGAATCAAGCTTGAGAAAAGATAGGCTTTTTCCTTGTTCACTCAGAGTTCTTTCTGAAACAGAATAGAATGCCCCTACTAAAGCACCAACTGCAGTTATTCCCCCAAGAGCGGAAATAGCTTCGGTTATTTCTTCAACACAGAATCTCTCGGTCACTGACCCACCTGGGGATAAGAAAGAATGGAAAGAAGCAAAAACCGCACCAATCACAGCTTCTTCACCAAGACGTGTGAACAGCGCCTCTACGCCTTTCGCTCGTTAAGTCTCAAAAAGAATAGAATGAAAGCGGTTGTGAACTCCTCCCTTGGCTCTGATTCCGCTAACACAGGAAATTTTTCGAGAACTTCAATCCTCTCCTTTTAGTCGAGTCACTTCGTCCCTCTCCCCCAGTTTTTTCTTAGTAAGTTAGTTACTTATTGCTCCTACTATAGAGTGAAATTAAAATAGGTCGAGTGGCTACGCTCCTTCTTTTTCCAGACAATCAGGCATGTCAGCGGACGGTAAGGCATTTACAGAAAGGGGGGCATATAGATATTTGAGGAAGGTAAGTCCAAGTCTTCCGGGAAGAAACTGGAAAAACGTTGGCTGGGCCCCCAAGGTACCTCTCATATGAGAATACAGCGGGAAGGAAAGCAAGGGCGAACTAGTCAGAAGAAGGTACGTCAGCAGAGAAGCTCCCCAGCTAAACCATTGACCAAGCACATGGCTGACAAGGAGCCTAGCCCCTAACCTATTAAGAAAAGAACAGATGCGCGAGCCACTCGATTATATACGATATCGGAATAAAGGGATTGAGAACAACTGCTTTGGCAGAGATTCCATATTTCATTTTTTATGAAAAAGAAGCTGCTTGCCCAAGAGGGATGTTGTTGAATAGACGGATTCTTGACCTCCGGCTTCAGGGGAAGGACGAAGAAGAGCTTAGTTGATAGGATAGGATAGAAGGAGGATTGCTTCTCTAATCTAACCCATACGTAGACGAAAGTAGCATTCAGGCATCGGTGGAAGCGCTAAGCGCAAAAAGTGAAGAAGCTTTGAAGCCGATCGAACACAGCGAGAGTAGCGGATTAGCGGCTGATCTTCTACCTGATCTATCTACCATATTGATGTATTAGAGAGACCGACTTCCTACGAGGGAAGAAAAGATTCACCAGCTCTATGGGCCTGATAAATCGACCCCCCTGTACCTTTGTGAAAGACATCGCATGGAATAACTTACACGGAAAGGAGAAAGGTACAAGCTCAGATTCAAAATAGAAGTTCCTGAGCTAGAAGGAATGGGATCAGGGCTGGGTAATAGACTGACTGCCAAGGAGCAGCTCGCATATGATAGGCAGGAGAAGTGATAGCCGGGAGAGGAAGGAAGCTCGTTGGTCAAAGCTCAAGACTGATCAATGTATGAAGAACCTATGGAACAAGGAAGTCTTATCGTGCTACTGGCTTTGAACCGGATTGCTAGTCTAAAGCTAACAAAGAATTCCCACCCCCTTGTAAATCCCGGAACTACAGCTCAAAAGGATCGTGCAGTGGATGTGTCGGGTTCGAAACTTGCTCCCCCACGTCCTGAGTTTTTGGTAACAATTCTCTATTACCCTGGCGTTGTTCTCTTTCTCGTACGAGATTTCTTGTCTGATAGTGAGGGCTAAAAGACACGGAGAACATCCCCTTCTATTTGCCTATTGCTTTAGTGTTTGAATCGGTCACCTCCCGTCCCGAAATTACCTATTTCTATTTATCGTCTAGAAAGACCTTTATTGGTCAACAGGCTCAAACTGAAAGAAAACCATAAGCTATAGAAGGAGAAGCTCTTTCACTCGACACTTGAGAAAGAGACCTTACTCGTCCATGTTGCCTTAGGTCAATCCCTTTACAAGACAATCACAAAAGCGATCTCGTACGGTTGTGGTGCTAGAACAGAACAGATTCCACACCGACCACTATTCCTGGTTGGTAGGGGTGGTGCGATACAACAAACAAAGAGTTGAAATAGAAAGTGCAATCTTTTAAGAAGAAGAATCCGACACAGGAATGAATTCGAGATCTGCCTGCTCCCTTAGCCTTAAGTTTGATTTCAGGAACTAGTATATTTGTCCTAGCCCGAGAAGGAAGACTAAGAACGCGGGTAAGAGTCCCCTCATCTGGCTCTCTGCTTAAGTCACTAGTTTGACTGGGTACCTTGTGGAGCGCTATAAGACTCGCCTTGTTGAAAAGGGATTTACACAGGAGTATGGCATAGATTATGAGGAGACATATGCTCCAGTTGCCCGTCTTACCTCTGTTAGGAGCTTACTAGCAATTGCTGCGGTGCGTAAATGGGAGTTCTTTCATATGAATGTCAAGAATGCATTTCTTAATGGTAATCTTCAAGAGGAGGTTATGACCATCCACCACAGCAAGTCTGCAGACTTCGTCGCGCTCTGTACGGTCTCAAGCAAGCACCTCGGCCTTAGTTTGCCAAGTTCAGTACTACTGTTGGTCGTTTTGGCTTCACTCCTAGCCCTTATGATTCAGCTCTCTTCATTCGTAAATCTGACAGAGGAATTCTTCTTCCTTTACTCTATGTAGATGATATGATAATCATGGGGGATGATCTTACAGGCATCTCAGATCTTAAGCAGTTCCTTAGTCAGCACTTTGAGATGAAGGATCTCTTAGTTATTTCTTAAGTCTTGAGGGCTATGGAGCTTCTGATGCATATTCTCTTTCTCAGGCCAAAGATGCTTCTGATCTCCTATCTCGGGCTGGATTGACTGAGAGCAAGACTACATCTACTCCTCTTGATATTCTTCGTTATATCAAGGGCACCTTGTTTCATGGCCTTCACTTCTCGGCACATTCCTCCCTTGACTACTCGGATGCTGATTAGGCTGTTCTCCCTGGCGAACTGTTGATTGTGCTTGGTAAGGAGGGATTGAAGGGAAAGAAAACCCTCGGAGCTACTTAGCTACTTTTTGCAATGAAGCCATCGAACTGAGAGAAGACGATCCACCGATGCTGACCAACCACGGTGAGGTCTATTCCATACCAGACCCGAGGGCCAAGAACCGAGATTCTCTAATCCTCATAAAAAAAGTAGAGTTTGTTCACAAGGTTGGGTTGTGATATATATAAAGTGTGCCGCGAGTTCAAAGTTTGCTGATGGGGGAGAGAGAAGGAAAGGCCGAAACGAGATTGCCATTCCCGGCTCGGGTCTGCTTCAAAAGGAAAGGCGCGCCGCCACGAGCGCAGCCCAAGCCTTTCAACAATATCAAATCAGACTTTATGGAAAGTCTCGTTGTGAAGAAAGGTTTGTTATGGTGTTCTACATCATCCTACATTGGGGAATGAAGAGAAGCCCCACTAGGGCTCCAACTCGCCTCACCTGATTTATTCCGAGTGTATTACCACTCAGAGAGGGGGGCGCTCAAAGTCAGATCAAGGAGGAAGATCGCAGTTCTGCCGGTAGGAGTGCGGCTCCTATAGTTCCCTGCTAGATCGTAGACTGATCGGGGTCCCCAGTTCCCTTTTGACGCGGCGTCGATGTCGACACAGATAGGGCATGAAGGTACGAGCCCTTCGAAGGTTGAGTCAAGTTTTGCCCTGCCTATCATGGGCACCCCACGACCGCACGGATGCTGTAATTCAATCTTCTCGTCTTTGGAGACCTTTCTTTATGTTAATAAAGCGCTTCCTTTTCTTAAGCGCGCAGGTTAGGTTGATGTTGATAAAGGGTGTTCTCCGCTTTGGAGACCGCTCTTCACGGGTTTGATTTCATTTCTTTCATCATCCCGTCAAAGTCTTGTCGCGAGCCAAGTAGAGTGTAGAACATTTACAGGGAACCGCGAGGATAATTGCATCCAGGGCCCGATCTACTACTGACTTTACCTTCCCCTAACATTGATTTGACTCCCATCCCCATGCAGATTTGGCTCCAACATAATAAGACATATAGTCTCAGGCAAAGGAACACTAATCTACTTCACTTCCTTTTTGTGCTTTCGCGCCCCTCCCTATAATGCTGGACTATACTTGTAGTCGTTAGAACAACAACTGTGTACCAGCGCCTTTCTCTTATACGTGCGGAGGAGGTGGGCATCTTTTTGACTTATTGTTGGCAGGCGGAAAGTTCGAACTAACTACCCACACATCCACCGCCCACCTTTCTTAACACTGAACATAAGCTTCTGTACCTGACCTTCTGGCTTGAACAAGAAGGCGACCTACTAAATGAATTCAATGCGAACTATTATCCCGTTGCTTTCTACTTCACTGAGCGAATAACAACACTATACGTTAGCGATTATGAAACCTACTTGACAGGGGATCTGATTTCGTTACTCGTTGCCCACCCACCTTAGACTTAGAGAAGTGTAACTCACTCCTACCGGTAACGACTACAAAACCTCTATGCCCACCTGCACACCTTGACTGCCCTGTTATACCGGAGGCGCCGTTACTCGGAAACAAGCCTGAGAACGACTCTTATCCGCCATTATGTTTACCTGGTCAAATGCCGTCGTTTATGATAGGTCGGTCCCCTTTGACTCTGTCCGCCAACCCCCTTCCATCCTCTTTTATTTCAGCCCTCTCGCTCTCCTAAAGAGGATCCGCTTGGGTATGCCCGACGTCACATCCCTTCTAGCCGTTATTCGTGATTGATATGGTGCCTGTCAATGTCTTTCGGGACTCTTTCAAACTTCCAAGAAAAGCCATCTCTAGTAGACCTGCCAATCAATATTATGCCATACTTTTATATCGGCTTGGCTTTCTTTCCTCTCTAGCACAGCACACGCATAGCTGCCTCACATCGACATCGAGTATGCTCGCAATTCGCTTATACCCATTATACAAACGAATTTTGAGAAGTAGAGCGGAACCTGGATGATTTCTATCTGTGAAGGATCTTTCCTATTGAGTAGGGGTCGTGCTTTTGCTTCTACAAAAGGGAATCAAAAAAAGAACTCCTTTGAGACTGGCCCTCCACCTTAATAAGATGGATTAGACCTTCCTTAGCTTTCATATCAAGCACACCCCCTGTGGGAAAGACGGTGGATAGGGCCACGAAGCGCCCAACGACTTGAACTTGAGGATCACAACGAACTATATACTTATCTGGTGGATGCGCGTCTTGGGCTATTTTACCTCGATATAGAAATTTCGTAAGATAAGAAAGTTCTTTTTCCTAGAGCAGATCGAAAAAGTCTCGCTAAGCCGGGAACCCCTTGTCGAAGATCCTTCTCTTTCTCTGTGAAGATAGACTGCCTGCTGTTTATTGCTTTGCGTGTCAAGTGCGAGATTGGCATCGAGGAATTTCGTATGAAAGGTTGTCTATCTGAGACTCTCTATCTAGTACGATCGATCCAGTTATTCAGTACAGTCTCTTCGCTAGGTGTTTATGGAATTCTTATAGCAGGTTGGTCTAGGTAGTTGGTATTGCTCCTGAGAAATTCGTTGTTTCCAGTTTACTTTGTGCATCTTTCTCCCATGCTTTCCGTTGGTCAACAACCAACCACAGCTCTCTATAGTTCTTCACTACTCCTACAGGAAGGAGTCTCCTTCTATCCTGTCTGGAGGGAATAATTTTGTTCAAATCAATCAATATGGAACGACGAATCTTTTTCTTTGATGAAGATAGTCTTCAATCAAGTTCCAGTGATACATCTTCTATAACTCCGAGTCAATCCACGACGACTATTAACGATTATAGTCTTCAATCGTCCGGTACTCAGGGTTCTTCTGATGGTATTTTTGAGGATCATCCCGGTCTTAACCCTTCAAGTGAACGTATAGTAGAGATTCAATCTGATATACACGATAAATTGGGGGAGTTGATGATTAACAGGGGTCCCGAAGATGTTCTGGCTGCGGCCGAAGCTTTACATGCGGAAAGCGACAATATCCCTTTTCTTGAGTACCTTTTGAATGATTTGAACATAAGCGGAGTACAAGGTGAAGCCTATACGGATGCTCTTGATCTAGCGGGGCTGGTCCCCAGCCCACTTGAGCAATTTGCCATTCTCCCATTGATTCCTATGAAGATAGGAAACTTGTATTTCTCATTCACAAATTCATCTTTGTTTATGCTGCTAACTCTCAGTTTGGTCCTACTTCTGGTTCATTTTGTTACTAAAAAGGGAGGAGGAAACTTAGTACCAAATGCTTGTCAATCCTTGGTAGAGCTTATTTATGATTTCGTGCTGAACCTGGTAAACGAACAAATAGGGGGTCTTTCCGGAAATGTTAAACAAAAGTTTTTCCCTTGCATCTTGGTCACTTTTACTTTTTTGTTATTTTGTAATCTTCAGGGTATGATACCTTATAGCTTCACAGTTACAAGTCATTTTCTCATTACTTTGGGTCTCTCATTTTCTATTTTTATTGGCATTACTATAGTGGGATTTCAAAAAAATGGGCTTCATTTTTTAAGCTTCTCATTACCCGCAGGAGTTCCACTGCCGTTAGCACCCTTTTTAGTACTCCTTGAGCTAATCCCTCATTGTTTTCGCGCATTAAGCTCAGGAATACGTTTATTTGCTAATATGATGGCCGGTCATAGTTCAGTAAAGATTTTAAGTGGGTTCGCTTGGACTATGCTATGTATGAATGATCTTTTCTATTTCATAGGGGATCCTGGTCCTTTATTTATAGTTCTTGCATTAACCGGTCTGGAATTAGGTGTAGCTATATTACAAGCTCATGTTTCTACGATCTCAATCTGTATTTACTTGAATGATGCTACAAATCTCCATCAAAGTGGTTATTTTTTTATAATTGAACAAAAGCGAGGAGCGAAGCCGCTTTACCGAGTTTACGAGGGCCCGGATCGAAAAAAAAAAAAGAGATTCTTTCGCTTAAGGACCAAATGCTGCTTCCAAGCTGGTTCATTGAGCAACCGAAGCCAGCGCGCCTATAGATTCCGCATTCCCCCAAGGAGCAACAAGGCCGATCCGTGCACCACACATCAAATCAAACTTGGTGAGGTAGAGTCCAAACAAGAAAGGCAGCCCAAACGAAAACAAGAAGAACGAGCTGACGAAGCAAGACCGGCGCAGGTGCACAAGCGTATACCACGGGATGAGACCGAGGACCTCCTTCGCCCTTGAGAAGGCCTTCCCAGCCCACAGAAAGCCTTCCTAGCCAAATGGGTCCAACGTAGCAAACTCTTTCACTAACATGTATCTCTACCTCAAATTCCCCGAATGCCCCTACCTAATAGAAAGAAAAGCCTTTGCCCATTAACAAACTCTTACCAGCCCTAACCTCAAGTTTTCGCCTCACTCAACCAGCCTATCCGTCATTGGACACCCAAGACGAAGGGGAACAGGGTCCGCCCAGGCTCTACGAAGTGCTCGCCCCAGCTATGAAAGGCATTTTTTAAACCAAATCCATCGTGGTCTGCCGTCCTCCCCTCATTCATAGTGGGCTCGAGGGTGACTGGTCGAGTAAATGAAAGTCTACTTCTCGCATTAAGAGAAAGAATGGGCGAGTTACTGCCTGAGTGCCGAGGGGGCGGTTCCTCTCAATGTATTATATTATAACAATAAAACTCATACAAGGAGCATCAAAAGTAAAATTCACTTTCCATGGCAGGTTCAAATCTCTTAAGCTAAGCTTTTTTCTTCCCGATACAGTGGCACTCCTTTCATCTTTGGATCCACCAACGGGCGCATCCCACAACTCATTTGTCAACTAAGATCATTGCACCTACTTCTCTCATTCTTGATGAAACCTATTGTGGAAATATTTTTCATTTAAAACATCCTTCGCTCCCTCTCACATTCGTTCGAGCATATTTACATAACCTCGTTCGTACTCAATCAGTAGATCAATGATTCGAATGCGCATCCCTATCCAGTCAATAAAGAAAGATTAGGTTCGCGCTTCATATTTTATTTGAAAAAAAAAGAAAAACGAAGAAATCTCGTTGTCGCGGGCAGGCCTCTTTACCATCTGTCTACTCGAGACACGAGTTGACAGAAAGAGAGTAATAAAACATGGTCAGGTCATCTGGATCGTTTCATCGAGCAACAAATGGGTGGGCGACCCTTCTTGCTTGCTTGGCCGTCAAAGAGAGGATAGGAATTGGCTTAACTATCGGAGTTGCTAGCAGATCGAAATCGGAGGGAAGCGGAATCAGTGCCAATCAGTCACTTATACAGCCAGCCTTGGAATAAGATCAGTCATTCCAGCAAACGTAGGCTTTCAAGCCGGAGTGCGTCAGGTTGCTTCTTCGAGTCGATCCATATCCAATAGCTTGATTGGTCTAATGACCAGGAGGGGCTTGCTAAAAGCCATTCACCGCCTTTTCCAAAGGTCCCCTTTCCTTCCTAAAATCTGCCTCCAGCAAGATATGGCGACGCCAAAAAGCCGTATAGTGCAGGAGCCCTGACGTGAACGGACGTTTTCTTTGTCTAAACCGGAGACATCGCACCTGCAGTGGGAATGGTTTCCCCACCGCAGACGAGAATACTCTTTGAAGACTGTGAAATACAGTAGAACTTACTTCTTTCCCTAAGGGATTCTCCTTAGTTGCGAAGAAGTAAGTAAGGCTCTGAAAGAGGCTCGAACGTAGGCAATTGCCTTATTCAAAGATGGGGCTTTACCGGGTGACTTCTCCTCTTCTTGTTCACAGCTACCTCGCCATTTCTATTTGGCTATGGGCAATAGAGGGTTCTTTCTCGTGCCCAGCTAGAGGCTAAGACTGACTTCTTCCCTGACCCACCACTCTTTAATTAAGGAGAGGCGAGACTTGAACCACGGGGCTTACCCATTTAATTTAGTAGATCATGCCTCCGTAGTTTTTGGTATTTAAGCCTTCCATTTTTCTGTGACTTCTGGAACGAATGGGATTTATCCCTCTCCTTTCTATCCCTGCTTTCACGCTATCGAAGAACAGGATAGAAAATGTTCATAAGGAAAGGGAATCAATGACAACGAGGTCCTTCTTGCATGGGCTTGGGCTTTCTTAACGTGGCTCATTTGACGACTCAGTACATGGATGTCACGAGTCTATTGGCATATAATATGGAATCTTTTCTACGTAAGCTGGTTGTGCAAGGTTTGTTTGTTCATACAGGCAGTGTGATTTTGGGATCTTTTGTTTATTTCGCAAGGTAGTTATTTTTATCATTAAACAGGCATGATAGTTTTTCAACTGCAGAAAAGTAGTGCGGAGAACTAGTAAGAATTGTGCCTGCCATCAGATTCGTGACGTATGGCGAGATTACTCTACCACTCTATAAATGGAGGCTCGATAAGTGTTTTCACTTCATCAAATTCAAATCAAAGAAATTGAGTAATAGCACGTATGGCTATGGCTGCTACAAACAGGCTTTCTGAAATTGATGCCGAAATGGGGCATCTGAAAAATGAAATTAAAGAGCGCCGTAGAGCGCTAAACCTCTTTTTGAGAAATGTTAGAGCAAGAGATCCTGCAGAGGCAGAAAGACGCATTGGCGCTGCCAGAGAGAACATAAGGGATTTGGAGAGGAGGCTGCAAGTGCTGCGGAAGGAGCAGCAAGAACTCATTGTGCAGGCTGTCAACCTCGGTGACCGGGAAAACCACTAGAAGAAATTCAAAAAAGTAGTGACTTTCTCTTCTTTCTACTTGTTAAGGCCTATCCTTTGACTTCTTTATGTTTCGAAAAAAAGTAATGTAGTTAGCCTAATGCTTTTAAAGCTCTAGTAAAGGCATATGTGGTTGTTTATGTAATGTAGTGCTTTATGTAGTAGTAATGAATAAATCTTTTGGATAAATGTTTTTTCTCTACAGGCCTCTTGAATCCTTTCAATCCATATTTCTTTTTGGAATGCTAAAAATTCTACTTGAGCGTGTAAATCTGGGTCACTATCAGCAAAAACACCTCTGAACAAGATTCTAGCACCATGCAAAATGTGTCCGAATAAGAAAAGCAAAGCAAATGAAGTATGTCCAAAAGTAAACCAACCCCTTAGACTGCTACGAAAAACACCATCGGATTTCAAAGTAGCACGATCTAATTCGCTTCACCCAATTGAGCACGTATAGCATCTGTTTTCACAGTAGCAGGATCGCTATAACTCACTCCATTGAGTTCGCCGCCGTAGAACTCAACAGTTACACCTACTTCTTCAACACTATACTTCGATTCTGCCCTTCTAAAAGGATCCGAAGGCCTCATGGTCAAGGAGCTTCTCCTTTTTTCATTCAAGACTGGAAGCTAAGCAAAGTCACGAAACTAAAACGGTTACCCTGCTTTTGTAGACAGTGCGATGACAGTTTGTAAGGTCCTTCTCATGTACCGGCCTTTGGGGTCCGATCAGGCTTACCCTCTCGACTTCTTCCTAAGGTCGAGCTGCTATCGCAGCTTTCCCTTCTCTTCTAGTAGCTTTTGCCTTTTTGATTCGATCTTGGAAACGTTTGTTCTAGAAAGAGAATGCCTACTTATACATAATCTAAGGTAAAAGAAAAGACAGGAGATCAAGTGAGAACTAAAATATGTTCTTGCTCTTCAAAAAAGAAAAGACGGCTTGGGTGATGGCTTGTAGCTTTTCCACCTACCTAAAATCTCTACTTTGAGACCTTATGAATGAAGGGCGGGAGCAGAGTCTTCATCTCTAAAGAGCCTCTATTCAATCACCGAAGCCCAGCAATAGATGTTGATGGATTCAGCCCAATAGAGTGTAGTGTCACATGGCTGCAAATAGACTGGATTAGGTTTCACAAGATCTCCTCGTCCTCGGTCAAGAAGTGGAACCAATTTATTAACTTCGCGCAAAGGCAGACATGCGGTGGTTAGTGCGCCTTGAGTGAGGAGTGAAGTTCAGGGCGATGCCAGTCGACTTATCCTCTCTCGCTGAACGCCTTCGTAATCCTTTTTCTCTCCAATCCAATTCACAGTTTCGTAGGCTTCCTTGAATGAATGATTTCTGCCATATCGGTGTGAGCTTTGAAGCTTGGTTGGTGAACCAGGGACAAGATGCTAGGCCAAGAAGCCCAAGGTGAGGATATGGTATACACTCTTCTTCGAATTCAGAGTGAGATGGTGAGGTGAAAGTCTTTTCCCGACCCGCAAGCAAGGATGCTTTAGCTTTCTAGATAGAGGTGATAAGGGTGATGAAATCCTAATCTGCTATACTGGCCAGTCGAGATAGAGGTCCGCCTGCTTTAAAGCGATTGTTCGTGGCGATTGATGAAGCTTGAAAGTAACGGTGACTAATGCGCACTCACTAGAAAACATTCAAGACAGGGACTCAATTACCTCTTTTGTTTTGAAGTAAGGGGAAAAAAAAGTATGATTGGAAACAACGCGTTGAAGACCAAGAGTCGGCTTCAGCCAAATAGAAAGAATGGCAAGCTTCATTATACCATTCGATAAATCCCATCGGCTCCACTACCCAACATGCGAAAATGGCTTCAAATAAAAAGCATCCTCAGTACAGGATGCTTTGGTGAGCTCGTTCAAAATGAGAAGACGTTTCGTCTTTTGCGCGGGCGATTTAAGCAATGACGAAGGCTTGGGACCTTGAATGGTGTCGGGGTTAACGAACTTTGACTTCTCTTCTTTTACTTTTATCTGACCCGAGGGAAAGACTGAATCTTCTCACACTGGGACCGTTCATCCGGATCTGCCCGGTGGTGTACTCTAGAATTCCCCATCTTGGGGTTCGGACTGGAAATCCAATCAATCAGATCATTCAAGGAAGGCAAGACTCACTTCTTCGATATCAAATTCCTTCTTTGGAAATGCACCTTCACCTGCCCCTTTTCGACGTGGGCAAAGAGCAAGACATGAAATAACAAGATCTTTTGGATAACGAAGTCATCTCAAGGGTTTAGCAACCAGCTCTGAACCATCATAGGTTGTTGACTACATAGATGGAGGATTGCACCTAGATGCCCGACTTCGTATCCCACCCTCTCCTCTGATCTACGCCCTCCTTCAGCTAGACATAAGCCGGATCCAAGCTTACCCTTGAAGTGAGCACTGCCATCTCTTTGAATCACCCTTCTAGTTGACAACCCAGGAAGCTTAGCGAACTCGTTACTCCTTATTAATCTTACTCGAACGGTGGTCGAGTTTAAACATAATCTCATCTCCCGGTGGGAAAGCAAAGAAAAGATGTTATGTTGCTATCTCAATTGGTCAAATAAGAACCCCTCTCCTGCGGATCCCCTTATGCGTACCTGAAGCCTGATCTTTTTTCTCGTAAACCGCTCCTGATGTGACCCGTTAGCCCATATCTAATACTTAGTAAAGCCCTTCCCTACCATTATAGTAGGTAGCTAGGAACATCAATAGGGAAAGCAAGAAGCCTTAGAGAGCTTCCAGGCAAGGAAAGGAAGGGAAGCTAGGCCCCTAAGGGCAATCACTCAGAGAACAAATCCAACTATTCAATTAAAAGAACTAACAGCAGCAGTGGAAAGGAACGAAGTAGCTTGGTTGAGGCACTCTCACTCAGATAGGCTTCTCCCCTAGCTTGAGGAAGAAAGAAGAGGGTGACTGCAGGGGAAGATGAAAACAAGAGCCTCAAAGAAGGGCATCCCATTGACTCCTTTAGGATAATTGGTTGCAGATGTTGAGACACCAATAGAAGGTTCAAAGATGGAGGCTAAGACTTCTCACTCTTTATCCTCATTGGACTGAAGGAATACGCTGCTAAGGATGTCTGTCAAAAGAGTCCTCGCTACTCTTTCTTTGATCTATCTCTTCAGCTCTTCGATAGAAGCAATATTGGATTACAGGAACTACAGCCAACTAGTAGACCTCCTCCCTCTTGCCAGGAGGAACTTCGATGCACTCTCCTTCAGGTAGGATTCTTTTATAAACATTGAGGAGGTAAGAGCCCTATCAACCATACATTTCGCATACTAGTTAAAACTAGAAGCTTAAAGTGCTTACACCCCTTTAGGGGTGTAAGGAAGGAAAGAGAAAAAAACAGATGAAAAGACGTAATCTGATACCGAGGGGAAAGAGAACTACTAGTATGAAAAGATAGAAAGAGATTCCTATACAGCTATGTAGAAGAATCGTCCGGGTAGAACGAAAAGAAGGAGGCTAATACTTATAACTCGCGTCTTAAGCTTTCATAGGCCCTCAGGACTTCTCAAAGAAGAACTCACCCTATTCCTATCTAAGGAAGCGACTCCTGACTTGAGGAAGGAAGTGCCTCTCTCTCTCCTTTCAGTCGAGCATTTTCAAACCTCTCCCAGGAAAAGCTCAGGGGAAGTCATAAAGGGAAGACTTTCTACCTCTATCCTCAGCTCCTCGTCTAGAAGCCACAGCTAATCCTAGCCTATCTGTCCTCCCTTTCTCTTCATTTCAATTCTCATTCGCTCGCTTTCGTTCTCAATAATTCATATATATATATAAGTAGTTGTTCTCTTTCATAGCTCAAGCTTGTTGGCTGGACCCGGTCTGTTGACCCTGGCTTGGCTTGAAGGTCCGCTTTCTTTGCCTTCCCTCCATGACTGCCTTCCGTCAGTCATGGTCTAAGGTCTGTCCTACGCTCCACTATAAGCTAAAATCATTCTTTAACCTGCCTAAAGGCATAAAGAAAGGCATAAATAGAGGCATTCCTCTTCTAGTAGATCCAATCCAGATCGAGCATATGTACAAGAAGAGCTCTTCCCCTCTTAGAGTAGCTTCTTCTCCTTTATCGGCTGGTAGTTAAATACGGGGGTCTTTCGCAGAGTGTGAAATCCCGAGCTCATCTTAGCTCCTAGGGACTTTGCTTCCCTCTTAGAGTAGCGTCCCCCTTTTTAACATCAAATTATTGTAAGATGAGAATAGGACGCTCCCCTCTGACTGAGCTACGAAGTCTTTCATTGCTTCCTAAGGTCAGGACAAGGCCCCCTTTCTGGAGAATAAAAGGGTAGGGATGACAGGATCATAGCTATCAACCAAGGAGTTGTTGATTCGGAAAGATTATCTATAAGGTTTAGGAATTCATTTTACTTCCTTTTGATCCTCCTTTGTTGGATCAGATTCTTGGTATCTCAGGAAAAGCTCTTCGATCTCTTCTCTTGTTCGTGTTTGGAACAGAGGTCTCTCTTCCCTGCGTTGGGAATGCTAACGCATTTCCTTATTCGTTTCGTTTTGTGTATATGTCAGAATGAGACTGAAAAGCTTTGTTGCCGTTGTAAATTGTTCACTTAATCGCGCATCATTTTCGAGAAGATCATAACAGACGTTTTAATCTGTTCTTTAATCCCCATCTTTCATTCCAACTCTATTTTCTTGTGTGCGATCCTTCTTTCAGGTTTGGAACCCAAGAAGCTCAATGGGCTAGTTTCAAGTTCGATCAGACACGAAATCTGGTATAGCCACCAGCCTAGATAGAACGGGCGGGGGAAGAAAAACTAGGAGCGAGCCACATTCAAGAGGGTTGTCAAAGGCCCTCTATTTTGTCATTGAATCGATGGAGGGAAGACTCCTTCGGTAGGTGCCCCCGACTCTTCCTGTTTCAGGGATGGGATCTTATGGCTTAATCTCTGATTGCGCAGGATTCATCTTTGTTTGGTAACCTCAGACCCTGAACCAGGAGTTGGAGGCGCCTTTGCCAGACTTTCCAATTGAACACGCTGCGGGCGATGCAACTCGGCAAGGAGAAGGCTGAACCCAGGCGCTACACTACAGTAGAAGCTTTGGCAGTTTACCATGGCTTGATGTTATAGTTGTCATGCTAAAGCCGTTGATAGCTACTTCGCTTGACGAGCTAAGTAGAAAGACTTTGTGGATTCATCCACAACTGATGGTGCTTTAGGTTGATCTGATCCCTAGTTCGGATTCGGAAAGGCTCTTACTCTTTCACCGGTTAGGTTCCCGGCTTGTGCCCCTAGCTAGTAGGTAGGTGAAAGTACTTTTGGCAATGGCTTTTCGAAAGCCTTTTCAGGGATTTGTTTTCCAGGCTGTTACGCTGTAGCTTCCCCAACTGATTGCTTTGAACGAACGTCAATCAATGTCCGACTTCAAACCGACTTGCCTTTTGAGCCTTCCTTTAATGTGGCACTGAACTCTGGCAGAGACCTTCTCCCATTGCCCCCTTGGTAAAGCCCCTTCTTCGGAAGTGAAAGGCGAAAAGCCTTTATTAGAATTAGATTAGTCTTTCCATGTGCTCTTGACGCGATGTCTCCTATGTGATCGAAACGTCGGAAGGAAAACTCGAAGAAAAGCATGAGTGAGAAAAGCCTTTCTTTTCTTCCAGGAGTTCCAACTCTGACTAATAGAAGTTTATAGCCGCATTCCTTAGCGGAAAGAGTAGGGATCGCCTTTTCTTTTATTGAGAAAAGGACTGTCCTTTGGTAAAGACATACGAGGCATACTCATGCTCATGAATCTGCCCTCTCCCCTGTCCTCTCATCGGGAAAGGAGCTAGCCTTCTTCATAAGGAAAGAAAGTAAGCTGTTTAAGCTGCTTCGGTTGACAAAGCAGTTCAAGTTAGCCAATCCCGCTACAGGATCTGCTTACCCGCTTTCTGTTGAGCTAGTTGCTTCGTCTTCTACTCGGCTTAGCCCCGAAGTAGGCAAGGTTGTAAGCGGAACCAGACCCGCTACTCCCTGCCAACCTAGTCTCGGCGCACAAAGAAAGGAGCTCATCTTCCTCTCCCGTTGGTCGAGCATCTTCAAATCCCTCGGCCAAAGAAAGTAGGCCAGAACCAATTCCCTACCCTCTTTCAGCAACTGAGTAACCTACCCTAAAAACTAGCTCAGAAAGAGCTTTAACAGCGCTAAGAACCAACCCAACTCTGAAGATTCTTTTTGTACCCCGACCTGCTACGAAACAGAGATTGAGTTCTTTTTATCGGGCGAGGAATCTAAATAGAATTCCTAACTTCCTAACCTGCTACGGTTGCTAAGTCAGAGTAGCTGGATTAGCCTACCTTCCCTCAACAAGGAAAGTAGCTCGGATGAATCTGTTTCGGCTTCAACTCCTTAGTCAGAGTAGGAACCATCAGCACAGTCAGTAGGCACAGCAAACAAAGTAGGAACTGTTCCGCAACCCGCTACCCCCCGCGCCGAAGCAAAGTACTTCCTCAGAGCAGATCCATGAGTCGGAACCTAATAGCTAGGCACGTCCTGGGAGTCAAATAAGCAAAATCTGTTGCATAAACCAAGTCAAGTAAGAATTCCAGTTCGTTTGTCGTTGAGGCTAAAAAGTATGCATTACAGATAGATAAGGAAAATGACACGAACTCATCTATATATCGAACCGACGAATTCAAGGCTTTAGCTTTAGCCTCCTTTCCCTGAATAGTAATTGTGTCATCATGTTGTAATTTAATTTTAAAAATCTCGCTCCTGCGCACTTCCGTTTTCTACGCTGGGTCGATGTACAAAAAGAGTAATCCATATGTTGACCCCCCTCCCGAGGTACTCATAGAATAGGCTCCACCCCCATGATACTTGGGGAGACTATGACAGGCCTTTAGTTGGTCTTTTATAAGCACCTTCCAACATACTATGCTCTACGTCTCTGATTGCTATGCCTCGGGTCCCAGATCAATTGGATCGTCGATCTGTACGTACATGCATATGGATCTTCATCTTCAACCTCGAGATCCCCTATGAGATCTTCTTCCAGAGAAGCCCCTGCTTATGCTGCCCTTATCTATTCATGGTTCCGGATCCAGATATGGAACTGGAATGGGCTATGCCTTCATCTATGCTATTGGTTTGAAAACCAAAGCATCGCATCTTTGGTCTGGAAAAGGAATAGGCTTTGGATCCATAGGCCCTGGATATTCTATCGATGACTCCGGAATAGGTTCTTCAATGATTTATGGTTCAACCCAGGCAGGCAACGTCGATCTAAATCCAGAGGCTATGGTTTGACAATGAATTCTTCATCCACCGATTTGAACTAATGCGGGTTTCCCTCCGTTCCTAGAGCCAGCATCCGTTGCTCAAGTCGATTTAGTAGCAGGAGCAGCTGTAGCTTTACCAGTTTTACCTATTCAAATTGGTTAGCTGAAGCAACTGCTGGGGGTACCTATCCAACTGTCTCTGCCGCTGGGGGAACTGGATATCGATCTAACAATGATGGGTTCGGACGTGAGCGAAGGGAAGCTAGGTACTATGGTTCAATGGGTGAGGATGCTAGGTTACCTGGTCCTCAAATCGGGTATTGAACCGTCTCTCCCTCCTGCTGCAACCTTTGCCTCTATCTCTACTTCTGGGTCTTGATATCGAACTAAAACGGATGCCTAGCTATTATTCTAGATGCTGAGACGCGGGGACATGATACTGACGGCCGGGGACCGCTGAAAGATCATCTGATCTATCTTCCTTTGACTTCCTCCCTTAATTAAGGAGTATAGTAAGGCCCCCAACAGGGTAAATCCCATGCAGCCGAGCAGGCACCGGTCAGAGCTCAGCACCAAGCCGAGCATTAGCCGCTGCCCGTCGCACGACCTACGGAACTTTCCCCCTTTGAGGGATTTTGCGCTAGGGGCTTCTCCGTCAAATGTGCCCTAATCTCGACCCTTACCTTAGGCTTGGCACGGCAAGGCACGCTGGACGAGAGACTGATCGCTAGGGATTTGTCAGGCAGAGGGATTGGTCAGAAAGCCCTTTTTTGACCGACCCACTGGAACCTAAAAATAAAAGGGGATTTGTAGCGCCCCTGATTGAGACTATACCATTAATAGCCCTTAGGAAATCCCCTGAATAGTTGCAAAAATCGGTGAGTTTTAGGGTATTAAAGTCCTAGTTTTGAGGGACGTAGTCTTACCTCGGCTCTCAAGGCTTTGGGCGAAGTCCATTGGTCCGGCGCTCGGCGAGGGGCTTTATCGGAAGCGGGCTTTGGACAGAGCAGACGGGGAACCTCCAAATAGCACTTAGTCAACCCCTAATCGTTACTCTAAAAAGTCTGAGCTTGGTCGGTTAATCAATAGTTAGTCTTCGCAGGCATAAATATTTAATCGCCATTGGCGGGTATTGCACACCGCCCATCTCTATACGGGCTTGGGTGGGGCACAGGGCAGCAAAAGAAACGGCCCAGCCGGCGCTGCTCTAGCGTCTTCAAGCAGCGAAAGAAGCCCACGGAGCGGTAATTACTTTCTAAAAGCAAAGCGCTAAATAAAGGGAAAGCAAGTACCAATCCCCTTCTTGGGAAGAGAAGCAATTTACAACTGGAGTCAAAACAAAAAATTGAATGAAGCTTCTTCGTTCGCCGCTTCCCTTCTCAGTGCGAGACATTCTTATCTCGTCTGATGCGGGTGCAAATCGAGATCAAGAACAACGTTCGGTCGGTTCAACGATTCTACGCTACGACCTTCTCCGACATCGTACTGATTGAAAAAGTGCAGTAAGGAGTGCTTTGGCTAACGGGCATCGGACTTTTCCTTGGCTTGGCTACTTCAAAAGCAGGTGATTGGATGATTTCACATTACCGTGGAATAAGTAGCATTTCGATGCCATGGAGATAGCCTTAACCTTTTCATTAGTGAGCAATCTGCCATTCTGACTTTCCAAGAAAGCTTCGTTCGAGCTATGATGCTGGACCATATGAGCGAGCCCCACTTTCTTGCATTTCTTTATCACATGTGGCCTCCCACGCATCTCTAGCAGTGGGCTTGCCCGACGAGAATGAGCAGTTCCAGATTGACTGAGGTACCGGATGATCTTGAATTATATACCCCGGAAAAGATCAGGCGCAAGCTATTGCAAAGATCGGGCTATTTGACATTGCTCATCTTGAAGAAAGTCTCCCACTAAGGCTTATCCATGTTGTCAGGAAGGTCAAGTCTCTCTGCTATGGAGCTCTTCCCCATCCATTTCCCATCTCCTAGCAGCCAACTGGAGTTGCGCAAGAAAGGAATAGGACCTAGGGCTTGAATTCTACTTTAAATAAAGATAATACCCGAAATGGGGCATTCTGTCAAAGAACTTATTCTATCAAATTTAGAAAAGTTTCATTTTCTCGGGAATTTTCATTGCAATCACTTTTCCCTTCATAAATCAAATTGAAATCGGACAAGTTCGCGTTTTCTCGGGAATTTTTGATGAAAGTCAATTTCCTTTCCTAAGTGAGAGTTCAATCGTGCCATTGTTTCATTTTCCCCGTATTTTTTGTTGAAAAAGCAAGAGGTTATCCCTCTCCTTTCAGTCGAGTAAAGAGCCAAGCAAAAACTTCTCTTCCTCAACCACCGGTTATAAGACCAAGAACAGATAGGATAAGAGCTGCTACGGTTAGAGCTGATTCTAGCACAACCGATTCTACTCTCACATTTGAAGTCGAAGCAGAGGGAATAGAGGATTACGAACACAGTCCTTTTGCAAGTCCCAAGAACGAGGAGAAAGAAGATAGCCAAAAGCGAAAGGCTAAGGGAGGGAATGGTCTACTAAGGGTATTGCCCTAGTCATAGCATGGTCGAAGAGCTGGGTTTCAAGAAGGTATGTATGGTACTACTGACTTGACAACTGTACTGGCCTTGCCAATTGTGTATAGTGGACACGAGCAAAGTTGTGAGCAGCATTTTTTTTCCTAGCGGCCGAAAAAAAAGGAAGGTTGATCGAAGGGAAGCTTAAAATACAGCTAGCTTAAGCGCAAGACAATCCTCAGACGATATGAATTGGATTTGATCTCTCACGCCATTTAGAGGTTCACCTTCTTCAATGACCTACTGACACTTCACTTTTTGAACGAGCATGGAAAGACACTGTCAAAGACTCTAGCCCCAGCGACTATGAAAGGAAAGCCCGGTTCCCGGGTCAATATAACAGTCCATCCACGGCATGAGAGGAGTGTACAGAAAGGGCTCAAGAGCATGTCTTCTTTTCGACCATAGCCATAAATAATAAATAGAAGAGTCTGACCCATAAAGCCATCTTGTAGAGAATGAACAGTCGATTTTGGCAACCGGGGACCAGACCACTAGCCTAGATAATCAAAGAGGCACGGGCTGCTATGCTATCTTCTTTTTATTTATAAAGAGATTGAATCGGTGCTTGCTATGATTATAAGTATCAGCCAACAAGCATCTCCCTTGGTCATCAGTAAACAAGGGAAGTAGGACTAAGCAACTAACAGCGGAGGAAAGACCCGCATAGAAGATAGGCGTATACCTCTGTACATAGCATCTGGTAAGGACGTTATGTATCACAACTATCATACGAGACCTCTCCCCAGAGAAAAAAAAAAAAAAGAACATCTTAGAGTTCTATGCCAACCCCAAGTCAAAACAAAAGTCAAGCGCAGCACAGAAAGAAGCTAGTAATCCCTTACCTAGTCAACTGGTCAATCTGTCTACGATTGCCGGGTTCTTAGTTAAGAAGCAAGGAACACTCTTTATTATAAATCCCGTGAAAAAACGTGATTTATAGTAAAAAAGTAAACTAAGTCGAAGCACAGGTGCGCAGCAAGGAATGAAAGAGAAGTAAATACCCGGAAAACCCCGACAAAACAGATTGAATACCAGGAAAGATCAGATGCAGATAAAAGTATGTTTGAAAGGAAGGGGGGCTCTCCCTTTTAAGTGCTATAGTATACCTTTCTTTCATTAGTCAAAAGACTTTTTCAAACTAGCTCATAGGTAAAAGTATACTTAGAAAAAGGATCGATAATCGGCTTTCTTTTAAGGCTAGGAAGTGACGATTTGAATGAAATATAGTTTTTGAAGGAAAGCATGTGACGGGTATAAGGCAGTAGCAATAGGTAGTAAACAGGAGTCAACGGTTGGCACATAAGGCTTGGCTAGTTCAGTAGGAGTGAAAGGCAGGCTCCAAGTCAGTCTATCTATACAGCCTAGTATCCCATACTCTAAACTTTAAAGATACGCCTTTCTCCGATCATGCCTTATCCATGTCATTCCTCGCCTTCGAGCTAACGTTTACGTTCTAAAGATATATTCTCCCTAAAGGAGTCTAATCCCAACCGGTTGTCAAAGCCAGTTCTTTTCCAGGGCAGTTTTCTTATTCAACTATGGCATTTCGAGTACAATTTACTGTCCCGCATATCATTCATTTAATTAGAAGTCTAACCATCTCCTCAAGTTTTCGAGCGAGAGTTTAAGTTGCTTTCGATGTCGGATGAGAGAAGCGAGGGCTAATTTTGTCTAGTAGCAGTCCTTCTATTTTAGACATTCTTTCTCCCATGGGTTATATATGAATAGTTTACAGTGGTAGGGTAATTGAATTAGGTTGCATCCATTGGATAAAGGTTACATCTTTCCTTAGGATGAAATCACTCCACTTTCTCACCAGAACCAGTAACAAAGCCCCAATAGTGATATGAGAGTAGGAGTAACAATATGGCTTGGGTCTTCGTTCTTTGACTTTCTCTGAGGTTGGGTTGGCTACAGAAAAGACAAGACAAGGCACATCCTCACTCAGATCTCTTTTCTAAAGGAGATGAAATAGGGAGTGTTCTTAATCCCGTTCAATTACTTCTGACGGTAAGTCTATAGCGCTTCTAGCCAGTCTTACTTAAGAAAATATCTTCCAGCCAAGCCAGTTTCAGTTGAAATAGAAGTTGGCCTTTCTTTCGATGGCGAGCCAGTGCCCTTAGTTGCCCCTCCAATAGCAGTCCTAACAGGGATAGCAGTCTTACCAGGGATACGAAAGGGTGTCTACCAAGACTATTATAGGATATTTCAAGTATATATTTCTAGTGAGGAATGGAATAGGGAGTGTAAATTATATTATAGCTTTCCTGCTTTATTCCGCGGGCTAGTTACTAGCGTATAACTTTGACTTTATCATATAATGCAGGGGCTTACCGAGAATTTCTTTCCCTAGGTTAACGAGCTAACAGCTCGAAAAGTAACTTTCACACTTGAAAGCTCGGCATAGAAAGGGAGTCGATCTGCCGCTTCTCTTCTTTAGTATGATTCAAAAGTCTATCTATAGCGAGCTGTAAAAAGACTCCTTTTGGTCGAGGAAAGCGGTTTTTAACAACTATGAAAGCTTTATTGTTGGGTAATCCCCCATGCGGAGAACTCGCCCAGAGGTACCGGTTGAGGTTCTGCACAGGTTTGACAAGTTTGACTTGATCTCATCAAATGCGAGCTATTGCCCTCTTTGCTCTCGGAAAGGACTCTCCATCTCGGGATTCCCTCCCTTAGATCAACTGGAGACTCTCCTTCCAACGATAGCCTTATTGTCTACGTCCTTTTATATGCGGACTCTTCTCTTTCCTCGCTTTGGAAAGGTTCGACCTAGTCATAACATACCCGAACGTAGTTTCTACTTAATGAATTTCGTTCATTGGCTTGTTCTTCAACCCAGACACGTTCTTTCATCCCTATACCAGCTCTTCAATACAGGTTCTGGGAAGGGTCAATGTAATTGCTATTGATGCTCTCCCTGTCGCGAGAGGGGATAGGATCCATCTATTTTTTATAGCACGTAAAACTAGGTTGAGGGAAGCCTATTTACTAAAAAAATCCTCTTTTTCCGCCCGTACTAAGCTTCGGGATGACACATATTTCAGTTAAGGCATCCTCTTGCTCGTTTATAAGGCTTTTTCTTTATGCTAGTAAATTGAACACCTGGAAAATCGGTAGTTTCAAACTGAATTCTTTTTTTTTTTTTTTAATTTAATTTAGAGTGATGGCTTGACAGACCTTGATGCTAGGCTGCTCTTCTTCACTTCGTCCACCCTCACTGCCGATCGCCTCTTGCCTCTCCTTCGAGAAAAAAACCTATTTCTCTCTATGGAGAGAAACCCCTTGGAACACCTTTGCCTCCTAGGAATAAGATAATAGCATTTTTCTGTTTTTTAGTTTTTAGGTGCAGTACGCGAAAACCCCGACATCCCAGTCTTCCATTCCAATTTTATATACCTCATGAACCAGTTGACAACACACTCTTGCCCTTGGCTAGATCATCGGCGTATCGAGTATACCGGAGATAAGGAGCACTCATAAAATGGAAGCCCATCATCTATGGATCTGCAAATATATATATTCATGAGTACGGGTGAGTTGGAACTGCTTGGGGGATTCCCCGCTCAGTTGCCACCTAGTTTTTTTCCATCCCGGCCGAAGATATTCGTAGTTAGGAAATCTCTATGAAAAAGATCGATCAGCTCTTTTTTAAATCCTCGCTTAAAGTACCGCAAGGAACAAAACGGGGAAGAAAATCGAAGCAAGTCAAAATATCTGCCAATTTCATCCCATCTACTGGTCCTCAACTCTCCTCTCTCTCTGGCTTCTGAGATTGGTTCTAGCATAATTCGTTCAGTTTAGGAGCTATAATGTAGGCACGATTACGACATCCCTTGTGGTAGACGTAGCCAAAGAAAACAAATTCATAAGGAAGAATAAAAAAGTGATCCCATCGGGGGGCGGGCGTCCTACAAAAAAAACGTATGAGAGACGAAGGAAGAAAGTTCCATTTACGGAACCAATGACCTCACATCAATTGCCTTCTTCGGAAGATCCAGGTATTCCTCTTTCCCTTCCTATTGAATCTTCTTCGTTATTTCCTGTTACTCCTGCTTCTTCTGATTCCAAAATGGATCTTCCTATTGCTTTGAGATAAGGGAAACGTTCTTGTACTATTCATCCCATCACTCAAATTCTTTCCTTTGAAGGCCTCTCTCCTTCCTACAGGTCTTTTGCTCTTGCTCTTTCTTCTGCAAAAGAACCCAAAAGTCTACGGGAGGCCCTTGCTCATCCTGAATGGAGAAGGGCTATGGTTGAAGAGAAGGAGGCACTCCAAATGATACCTGGGAACTTGTTCCATTGCCTGAAGGGAAAGGCCCTACTTATGATGGGGGAGAGGATGACCTATAGTTGGAGGGGGGTGTATACTCTCAAATAGTTGTCTGATGGATCGATTGAAAGATATAAAGCTCGTCTTGTTGCAAAGGGATTCACCCATTAACTAGACGGGCATACGGTATCGATTATTTCGAGACCTTTGCTCCTGTTGCCAAACTTAACTCTATCCGCGTTGTCCTTTCCATTGCAGTCAACAAACACTGGCCTCTTCACCCACTTGATGTCAAGAATGCCTTTCTGTAATGGAGAGATTCAGGAAGAAGTCTTTATGTTACCGCCACCTGGATTCATACCACAGGGGGATAAAGGGAAAGTATGTCGATTGAAGAAGGCTATATATGGATTGAAGCAGTCCATTGACTAAGAAGAGGGCCTGGTTCGAAAAGTTTAGCAGTGCTGTACAAGAGTTTGGTTTTCAAAGAAGTCATGCAGATCATTCTGTATTTGTCAGGAAGAGAAAGGAGGGGACTACAGTTCTAGTGGTTATGTTGATGACATTGTCCTTACGGGGGATGATGTCGAGGCAATAAAAAAGTGGAAGGTACATTGTTGTAGGCCTTTGAGATCAAGGATATGGGAACTCTGAAGTACTTCCTAGGAATAGAAGTTGCTTACTCAAAAAGGGGATATATCTTTCCCAGAGGAAGTATGCTGTTGATCTTTTGAAGGAGACTTGTTTTTTGGGAGCCAAGCCTGCTGATACCCCGAAGGAACAAAATCATTGTCTTTGTTCCGATCAGGGAGAGCTCCTAAATGATCCTGGTATGTATAGAAGACTCGTGGGTAGGGTAGACTTATCTACTTGACTATCACCAAACCGGATCTTGTATATGCGGTTGGTGTCCTTAGTCAATTTATGCACTCTCCACTTATCTCTCATCTCGAAGCTGTGCACAGAATTCTGCGGTATCTTAAGTCGTCTCCTGGGAAAGGTCTTTGATATACCTCTAATAGACATCTTCTTCTTTCTGCCTATGAAGATGCGGATTGGGCCGGCTCACCGACGGATAGGAGGTCTACGAATACGACTGGATACTGCACATTTTTTTGTGGAAATCTTGTGACGTGGAAGAGTAAGAAGCAAACAGTTGTCGCACGGTCGAGTGCAGAAGCAGAGTAAAGAGCAATGGCTCACACTGCTTATTTGGCTGAAAACCTTACTAAGTGAGCTTGGAGTTGAGGTGTCTCATCCTATGAGAATGTTCTGTGATAATCACAACTCACATTGCCTCTAATCCGCTTTTCCATGAGCGAACAAAGTAGCCTTACCTTATTATTAGAGAAGGGCATTTTGTTCGTGAAAAGATAGCCATGAAAGCAAATTCTACTCCATATGTGAAGTCTGAAGACCAGTTGGCTGACATCTTTACTAAAGCTCTTGGGAGAGATCATATGCGCCACATTGCATCCAAGCTGGGCATGATATATATCTATGCGTAAGCTTGAGGGGGTGTTGAGAGAGCGTTATGTTGTACTTTTAGTTGAGGGTAGATTAGACAATGCACTCGCGTCTATACATACGATATGATGTTATTCCTCCTATACTAATCTTACACCACTTCAACTTCTGTTTTCCTTCCTAAATGAGAGGAAGAAAAACCTAGCTTTCATCTTCTGGTCCAAAGGCAAAGGCAGGAGCTTTCCAGAGAGTTACTAACTCATAAGAGAAAGCTACTACAGGGAAGGGGGCACTTTTTATAGAGGAAGGGATTCGTGTACTGATTGCTTGCCTTAGCTTCCTTCTAATGCTCGAACTACACTCTATAATTTCCCACCGCAAATAAGAAACTGAGTCGCTAAGCGCCGAATTGCCCTTCTGTCATTCTTATCAGCCCCTTTAGGATATTCTATTCCCTTCGCTCTATGAAATTCCATATGTCGGTGTACCTAGGCAATTCCCCTGTGTCTACATCAGTGACGGCCAAAGTACTACAGTAGGAGGGCCTATCCCTCTGTTCGAACACAAATGGTTTCAGTGTCGCTCCTTCAGGAAATTCTATCATGGAAGCTAATGTGGCTAGCGCATCTGCAAACTGATTTTGGGCTCTTGGCAAGAAAGTGTACGTGACTTTGTCAAAGCATTTTGCCAACTCCTCCAAGTACTCCTGATACGGCTTTAGCTTCTCATCCTTAGTCCTCCATTTCCCTTGTGCTTGTGCAATCACTAAAGCAGAATCCCCACGAATTTCTACTTCTTTAACTCCCAGGGCAAGCAAAGCTTCCATTCCTCCGATGCATGCTTCATATTCTGCCACGTTGTTTGTCGCTGGGAAATGAAACTTCACTGCAATGGGAAAATAAGCATCGTCAGGAGCTACTAATACTATCCCAATTACATATCCCTTTTGATTAGCTGCGCCATCAAAATACATTTTCCACCCTCGCTGAACATCTATCTCAAGAATCTCTTCATCCGGAAGATCAAAGTCCAACTCCACCTTATCTTCTGTTGGAAATTCTGCAAAATACTCGGCCACTGCGCGTCCCTTGATGGATTTTCTAGTAACGTATTTCAGATCAAACTCAGATAGTACGATCAACCAGCGGGCCATTCTACCCGTTAAAGCAGGTTTCTCAAACAAATATTTCAACGGATCCATCCTAGAGATAATGATAACCTGGTAAGCTAGCATGTAATGACGTAACTTCTTCGTAACCCATACCAATGCCAAGCAAGTCTTCTCAATCGCAGAATAATTCTCCTCATAAGCCAACATCCTCTTACTTAAATAGTAAAGAGCCCTCTCGATTCCCTCGTCATCCATCTGTGCTAACATACAGCCCATTGCCGCTTCTATAACAGACAAGTACAGTAACAGAGGCTTTCCTGGTCGCGTCGGGACCAAAACTGGCGGGTTCATCAAACATTCTTTGATCTGTTCGAACGCTTGCTGACACTTCTCATCTCACTTCCTGCCTTTATCCTCCCAGGCCAGATCGGCATTAGGGAATTCATCCCTAAAGGAAGGCAGAAAGCGACTTCTTTTTTTTTACTATGAAAGCCGGCAACAAAGCAAGGATAGTCTACGACTACTTGCCCTATCTCTTAAAGCTTCACTAGCGAAAACTGTTAACTCTTTCATTTCTACGACCAACCGAGAGTCCCTGTGCTATGGCTCACGCCCGGAATAAGGTTTTTTTCCTGATCTGCTTTAGCAAGGTTGTATTTTTCCTTGTTGAGCTTTAAAGTACTTATTGCAACTGTAACCGCGGTCACAGAAATAAGAAACTTCTCTTTGACTTCAGCACTTGAACTTCACTTTCCAACTTTATGGGAGTAGGGGCTTTCACTGGAACTGAAACTCTATCTTCTGTTCAACTCGGCTTCCTTAACTTAAAGACTTTGAGGGTTGTAGGGCTTTCCACTCGCGCTACCCGAAAGGAACTAGAAGTAACCTTTTCTCTAAGCTAAGCTCGCCAGCCGTCAACCAAGCCAATCAAATCTGCCTCTTGCGCTCTTATATAATCTTTGGCCTCTCTCTGCTTCTCGACTTTACCGATCCTTCTTCCATTCCATATAAGGACCTTCATGTGGAACTATTGTTGTTTTCACATTCCCCTCGCACCTTAGCGCTGCCTCTGGTTTTTCGTCTTGTGCAGCCCTTATTTGTCTTTTGTTCTTTGGCCTTGACTTTCCTCTTCCCCCCTCTTTTCAACATCTCTGATATGTTCTGTTCTGCATTTTGTTCGCCCACTCTTCATTCAGGGTGGTTAGAACCAGGGGGGATCTTCCACCTTTAAGGTCATAGCACCATCACCTGAACGCTTACTTTTACTGCTCTTCTCAGGTTCACCTCTTTTCTTAGGATTGGCTGACCTGAGGTTATTGTTTTGAGTCATTTGTTTATCACAGAACAAGTCCCCCTCAGTCACTGCCATAGTTGACCCAGTCTCAACCCTCTCTTCCAGATCCTCGCTTCTATGGGCCAAATCACTCTCCTCGCTCGTTAAACTCGCACCTTGACTACACCCTTCTCGGCTTTGTTACCCAGACACTCATCCTGAGCAATCTCTTCCGGTTCCGCAGTGTCCAGATCTGGCATCTTTGCCTCTTCTTGTTCAGGGTCCTCTAGAACCGCAAAACGGTTCGGGCTGACTAGGTCTAGTTGGGTCATTCCACTAGCACAACTAGTGTCCAGCTCCCCCCCTTTGCCATTGTCACTACTGGTACCTGACCCCGTCGGCTCGACATTTTTGCAAACACCGACCCTTACTCAATAGGGCAATGAAAAGAGGAGAACGAGGACAGCTGACTACCACTAAAAGTCAGACTACGAGTACACATTGTATGATTGAAAACTGCCGCTGCGTACTACCTGGTGCTTGCAGGTCTGACTGGTGCCTTCTCTCCAACAGCTGCTTCAATCAATGTTAAGTCTGACTACGAGGCTTCTTAGCCCGCAGCTGACTACTTATTGAAAGACCGAACAGGAAATGAAAAGTCGTACTACAACAACTGTAAACATTCCCCCCCCGCTCTGACTTTGATCGACTTGCCCACACAGCGTCTTTTTTGAGAGAAGAGGTCAAGGGGCTAAGTGACTCTCGAAAGTCGTCTTTTGTATCGCATCAAGAGAAATGACATAGATAAGATCATTGCTTGAAGAGTTTCATTGTCGAATTGATCTCGGAATTGGATCCCAATAGTAGCTGCTGCCCAAAGGTGCTTTATGAAAGCCGGTCCACAGCGGTGAAAGTACGATTTATTTGGTCGATCGAACGAAAACCGCTTCTTGCTTTTTTTGCCTCTCTGGCTTGACTACTCTGCTTGCTTAACACAAGTGTGATTTGACCTTCACGGACTACTTGACTACCCTCCGGCTCGAAAGCAACAAGCAACGGATTGAGCTGCGCGAAAGCCGTTGCTCGTTAGCGCTTTAGTTGCAGGTTACTAATAAGATAGAAAGGGCTTTTTCTCGCTTGTTTGATGAGAGACCATATAAGGCTTTCTTCAATCGGCAAAAACAAGGGATGGATCGGAAGTCTGATAAGGCTTTAAGAGATGGGGACTCCAGCGGTAAGAAAGAGTCACTTAGTAAATCAATCGGTGGATCACACACACTTGTTAGAGACAGGGACACGCCTGACTATTTAGAAAGTATACAAGTGTTGAAAGAGTGAAGTCTGGGGACAACGGTAAACGTGAGGAATGGGATCTCCAAAGCTACCCGCCCTCATAAAGAAGTTCGCAAGCAAGGGACATGCCGAACACCTACCTTTCCAACTAAGTCCAACGCGATTCAAATTGACGATGCGTTCCATCGTCAGCAAGCGGTGGCCGACAAGGCCCTTTTCCCTAAATATCTTGGGAAGCGAAGAGGACAGGTTTGAAACTCGTTCGGTAAGATTCTCCCGAAGGTAGGCATTTACCCAAGGCACAGATATTCAGAGTCTCTCAATTATACGTGTTTTAGGGAGTTGAACGTCTTATGAGTGGCCTATGTGAGCCAGGAACAAGGATTCCGGAAAGTGGAGTGAAAGCCGGCTCTAAACAGGATCCAAAAACGTTAAAATCCAGTTCCAATCTGGATATAAAAAAAAGTTCAGTTCAATCGTCGAAAGTTTGAGTCCGGTCTTCTTTTCTCTTTTGAGTCAGGTTCTTAAGACAGGACAGGAAATCGGGTTTTCTGAAGAATCTCTCTTCCGGCCTATTAAGTAAAGTAAGTTAGTTCGAGATCGAAACTGGACCTGAAAGAGACTAGACTTCTAGTAACAGTAGGTGCGCCTTCAGTTGAGGAGAGCTGTTCACAAGCAGTGGTTATGAGCTCTTTCTTGTTTCGGTTCAGAAGAGGTAATTCCTTCAGTTGCACTAGTGGATTGAATAACCTTTTTTTTGAGTGCCAACAAAGTGCATGTGTTGTTGGTTAATAAAAACACGAATTTCGATAGGCTGGAGGACTGATACTATAAGTTAAGTAAAGTAGGACAAACGCCTTAAAAGAGAAATGAAAGGCATTTTTCCACTTATCCAAGGAATCTCTTTCTTGGCATTTGTATTTGAGAGAGAGAGCTATGCTTAGGTAAGTTTCTTTAGTAAACTTATTTGGTAAGTCAGAAGTGAACCCCACGGAGCGGTAAGAAAGTAGTCCCGTATGAAATTCATAAAAAATGCATATCTGGCACTTGAGGAGGTCAATCTTAAGTGTTGGAAGCTACTGCTAAGGTACTCCCCCTCATCTATAAAGGATAGGCAATTGAGAGAGAATAGGGCGCCGGTTTTGATTGAATAATCCTTTCCTGTGCTTGTATTGAGGTATACCGAAGATATGAGTAAAAGTAGGTAACAGAAGGGGAGGGATTGCTGTTTTTTATTAGTGAGGGCAAGCAGCTTTCATTTTTTTTTTTGTTGTTTGGTAGGGCTTTAAAGAGTAGGCGGTTCGTATGTTTTTATGACCCTCAGAATAATAAGTAGGAGGATACGCAGAGCAAGAGCTCTTGAAGTCTACCGGGGCGCGCTTCTTAATTCATCCATTTAGGCCCTACTAGGAACACGTAGATCCAGGGAACCTGGCTCGGGAACAGCTTCTTACTAGTAGGGGCTAATCACAGTAAGAGAGTCCAATCTCTGAAATAGAGCTTAGTCTCTCCATAGTAGTATACTAGTAGAAGGCGTAGGTTATGACTTAATCCAATAGAGTCAGAACACCTTTATATCTAAAAAAAATGGTGCTCGATGAAACGATCCAGATTCCACACTATGCTGTGGGCTGGGGTTCTGCTCCTCTCCTTTACAGTCGAGTGGCTCCGCTCCTCTGCGAAGCTGGTCGTTCAGTGTTCTTATGGAGGAACCATACTAGAAAGAAAATAGAAAAGGCCTTCAAAAAAGAGCGAGAGAGTGATGGGCAACCTTAGTCTATATGTTGCTCGTAAGCCGACAAGTACCAGTTTCGCAACAGTACTGGCGCAAAAGGATCGGTCCTTCACTTGCTGATCGTTCGCGAGTTGAACTCGCTCTCTTGCCACGCCTTTCACTCACTCGCTTGAGTCGGACTCAATCACTCTTTTTGTTTGGAGGATCATTCGTTCTTCACTCTCTTGCCCCCGCAGGGAGCGCAGCAACCAAGGTGCATATTATCATATAGAAACAAGCAAGCGTAGCGAATCACATGGATAAGCCCCTACCTGCCAGCGCGCGGATAGATAGGGCGGGCGAAGCGCGAAGGGGATGGATGTCTGAGCGGTTGAAAGAGTCGGTCTTGAAAACCGAAGTATTGATAGGAATACCGGGGGTTCGAATCCCTCTCCATCCGCGAAGTAATAAGTTCTCTCTTGCGTTATCTATAGATAAGAACGAATCGGATCGACTCGACTGATATGATAGATGGAATGGGTAGCTTGTGTTATGATTTAGTTAGGACTTTGTCTCCCTTTCGTTATCTTCTGCTCCCCTTGTATAGGTTGGGGAAGGGCCGGGTGGATTATTACCTTTGGGAGCTAAGTCAAAGATCTCGGTGGTCTTGTGAGTGGTTGATAAACTACGATTGCAGTTTTCTTTAGGAAGTCCCATAGCTTAGCTGTGAGGCTTAACAGACAAAGAAAACGGTGGATACTTCCACTAGTTGGGTAGAAGGTGACGACCCTAATGAATCGACTATGAAGAGAAGGGGATTTGGTGTTGAAAAAGATTCTCCCTATTCAGAACGACCATCGTGGAAAGTGGACCTCGAATTATGATTATGAAGGTCCGTACGTCGTTAAGAGAGCCTTTTCAGGGGGTGCCCTTCTTTTTACCAACATGGATGGAGCTGAACTACCAAACCCCGTGAACTCAGATGCTGTGAAAAAGAATTACGCTTGAAATCCGTGTATCTCAATCAGTTGAATTAATGAAAACGGTTTGATTCCTTTTCGCAACCCATTTATTTTTCAGAAAGACTGGGTTCTGCTCCTCTCCTTTACAGTCGAGTGGCTCCGCTCCTGTTTTAGGAAAAATCCCAGGTACTAGACATCCCGGCTTCCTTCAACCTGCTACTTGGAAGGCCGTGGATTCATGCCCTAGAAGCGGTCCCCTCTACTTTGCATCAGAAAGTCAAGTTCATACAGGGGAATCGTGTCATTTCTATCTTTGGAGATCCAGAAGAACCAGTTCTGGACCCTATCCAAGTGCTAGAAATTCAGCACGATGAGAACTTGGAGTTGGCAGAAACAGTCAAGGAATATTTACCCCTGCCTAATTTTAGTGACAATGTCTTTGTCGGGGAAATGTTCCGATCAATGCGCTACCTCCCCGGATCAGGACTCGGCCGGCATCACCAAGGAATCGTGGAGCCAATTCATGTCCAGGCAATTGAGCCACCTTTTGGGTTGGGGTATATACCTACGGAAGAAGATCTAAAAAAATTGGAAGACAAGAAGAGGATCGTAATAAAGCTTTTCAATATCTGAAGACTCTGCATGGGCGATTTCTCAAAGAAGGATATAACTTTCCCTTTTTCGGTTTTCCGGAGCCATGGATCGATGCTAGCGGGAACCGCGTGCCAGGTTTTGAAATATTTCTTTACAGATAAAGGCACCTGGGAGCTTGATGAGGGGAAAGCTAAAATGATCTACCAGTGGGAAGAACCAGGGATCTTGACCTGGTATCCAGAGAAGAAATAAGAAAAGGCTGTTGAATCAGAGATTGAGGAAGAATACCAGTTTCAACTTATGTTTACCCAGGACGGTGCGGCAGGGGAACAAGGGATGGTGTCCATGATAATTGCGGACCCAGTGGCAAAAGACCCATCCACTCTCATCATCCCAGCCGATGGAGCACCACGCAATTGGGCTTCTCTTCCTCAGCTGAAGTCTGTCAGTGTTCTATCTGAACCAGTCTTAGTCAAGTCCGTTGAGTCCCTGTTTAATGTAACCTCTTCGGAGGATGGTCTGAAGTCTGTCCCGTCAGTGTCTGTTATCATTTCTGAAGTCGAGAGGTCGGCCCTGGGGGCCAGAGAGTCTGTAATCAAGGAACTTGTGGTTTGCAATGAAATCTAGGTTTGCTTACGTGTCGGAGTTTGTTGATGATGATGAGATGCTTAAAATCTTGAAAAAAAAAAAGGAAAAAAATAGCAGATCTTAGCTCCCCTTCCAAGGATCACTGCCTCATGCAGGTAGATGAGGAAGAAACCTATGGTTAAACTCCTCCGGAACTCTTGGAAATGGTGGAGAGATCAGAGGAAAGGAAGGCTCAACCCGTCATAGAAGAAACCCAACCAATTCATTTAGGGACCGCAGACGAACCCAAGAGGTTAGGGATAGGAACCACTTTCATTTGACTCTCGAAGAAGGAACAAGCCTGATTGACCTTTTGAAAGAATACAAGGATGTCTTTGCATGGTCCTACGATGATATACCTGAATTCAGCACAGACATAGTTCAGCATAAAATCCCTTTGTATTCTGATGCCAAGCCAGTCAAGCAGAAACTGAGGAGAAAGAATTAGGCCCGAATAGACGTTGAAAATCAAAGAAGAAGTAGAAAAACAGCTAAAGGCAGGATTTCTTGTAGTGACGGAATACCCTGGTTAGCCAACATAGTTCCTGTCCCGAAAAAGGACGGCAGAGTCCGCATGTGCGTTGACTTTCGCGATCTCAACAAAGTCGGTCCCAAAAAGGATTTCCCTTTGCCACATATTTACATCTTGATTGACAATACAGCGGGGCATGAATTCTTATCCTTCATGGATGGCTTCTCAGGGTACAATCAAATAAAGATGGCGCCAGAAGATATGCAGAAAACCTATTTATTCCCCAGTTGGGAAGATTTTTCTACCGTGTCATGCCTTTCAACTTAAAAAAGCCGGGGTAACATATCAAAGGGCAGCTACAATCTTGTTGCATGACATGATGCATAAGAAAGTTTAAGTATATTTTTTTAACATGATAGTGAAGTCTAGGGGCAGAGATGAACACTGTGCGGCATTAAGGAGATTCTTTGACAGAATACGTCAATACCAGTTGAGGCTTAATCCCCAAAAATGCGCCTTTGGTGTCACATCAGGAAAACTTTAAGGGTTTATCGTCAGTCAAAGAGGTAAAGAGGTCGACCCTGAAAAAGTAAGGGCCCCCCAAGAAATTACCCCACCCAGAAACCTGAAAGAGCTAAAATCTCTCCAAGGAAGGAATTCTTTTAATATATACGACGGTTCATTTCAAATTTTGCAGGAAGATGCCAACCGTTCTCCAGGTTAATGAAGAAAGGAGTACCATTTGAATGGGACAAAAAATGCCAACACGCCTTCGAAAGCCTGAAGGAATATCTAAAAAATCCTAAAGTCCTGGCAGCTCCAGAGAAAGGAAGGCCTTTGATCTTATACATAGCAGTTATGGACAATTCCTTAGGCGCTTTGCTCGAAAAAAAGAATGATGAAGGGCCTTATATTATTTAAGCCGCATGATGGTGGATGCAGAGAACAAATACTCGCCTATCGAGAAGATGTGCCTCGGACTTATATTCCCAGTCAAAAAGCTCAGGCATTATCTCTTGGCACATCAAACCTTGCTCATATCCAAGGTGGACCTCATTAAATACGTCATGACACGGGGAATTTAGCCAACAGTCTTACTAATGGAGCTTTATATCCTATCCTATATGCCCCACAAAAAGCGATCAAAGGACAAGCCCTTGCAGACTTCCTGGCAGCGCATCCAGTTCCAGACGATTCTCCCCTGAACACGGACCTTCCTGATTGATGAAGAAGTCTTTACGGTCGAGGCCGGATTTCCAAAGTGCGAAATTGACTTTGGCGGCACACCCAGAACAGAACTAATTTAAGATCAAACTCAAAAGACCCGTTCAGGCGCAGGAGTTGTATTCGTCACACCACAGAAAGGCGTTATACATTTCTCCTTTGCCTTACTGAAAGGCTGTTCAAACAATGAAGCTGAGTACGAAGCGCTCATTGCCGGCCTCCTGGTAGTCTTACAAATTGGTATAAAGGTCCTCATGATCCTATGGGAATTCGCAGTTAATCATTCGCCAACTCTAGGGTACATTTTTAGTATGCAAACAAAAAAAAATGCCCTACCACGCCATGGCTATGGAGCTCATGAAAGAGTTCGAGCTACTCGAATTCTGCCACGTACAAAAGAAAAAGAACGACAAAGCAGACGCATTCGCCAAGTTAGTAGCCGCTCTAGCAGCCCCCCTGGTTGCAGAACATAAGTCATTATACATGATAGGGTCCTTTTTCCAGGCCGGAAAGAACTGATCCAGGATTGCAACGCTGTCACCATAGTGGAAATGGCTCCCTGCATGGAAGTATCTATTGAAGATTGGAGACATTATTTTTTTTTCTACTTTAAGCACGGCGGATGGCCAGAAGAAAGCCACAAAGGAACCCAGCTTCGAAGGAGGTTGCCCCAGTATATATAATATATTTAAACGAAACTTTATACAAAAAGTCTTATGCTGTGGCTGAGATGTTTGTCTAGTGATGAAGCAAGGCAAGCCTTGTACTTCGTACATTCAGGGGTGTGTGGTGCCCACCGGTCTGGGCCAAAGATGCGAGTTAAGCTCAAACAGATGGGGTACTACTGGCCTATAATGGTCCAGAATTGTATGGACTATGTTAAACGCTGCAACATTTGTCAAATCCACGGAGACTCTATGCCAAACCCCTTGCGTCCTACCGTAGCATCCTGGCCTATCTTTCTGATGCGCTAGTACTCAACTTACCTGCCGAGCGTACGAAAAGGAGTATCTTTTCCCTATCTAAGCTATATCAACATAGCCAACTAGAAAACTCATCCGCTTGTCAATTCTTGGTGTAATACTCACTTTTAAATGATTGGTGTCAGAATTTTTCACTGATCAGGTGTGATCAGTCTCATCCGTGTAAGAATTAGGAATTCCTTTTCCAACTCGTCCCGGAATGGGCGTTATGGCAAAGAACAAGAAGAAAACAAAAGGAGAAATTTGTCCAATAGTAACAAATGGTGCCTCCACAGGTTGACATCCAATCCAACCTAGTAGTAAGCAATCCGCCAAAAGCAACCAAAAGATTCCTTGGTGAATCGGGCGAAAACTTGAACTACGCACATACATACTTTTAAAAAAAGGTAAAGCCAACAGACATATAAAAACGGGTGCTATTGCGGCTACACCTCCCGATTTGTCAGGTATACTACGAAGAATGGCATAGATCGGTAGGAAATACCATTCCGGCACAATATGAGGCGGGGTGGGCATCGGATTAGCAGGTATATAATTGTCGGGATGCCCCAAAACATTAGGAGCATAAAAAATCCAAATGGAAAAAAAGATAGCAAAAGCTACCCAACCTACTAGATCCTTTACATAAAAATAAGGGTAAAAAGCAATTTTATCCATCTCTGAATGTACACCCAATGGATTATTTGATCCATATTGATGCAATGCAGCCAGATGAAGAAGACTGGCGCCTACTAAAATAAAGGGGAGTAAATGATGAAGACTAAAAAAACGATTTAAGGTGGCATTGTCCACGGAGAAACCACCCCAAAGCCAAGTCACTATGGTATCTCCTACTACAGGTATGGCGCTAGCTAAGCTTGTAATTACTGTAGCTCCCCAAAAGCTCATCTGACCCCAAGGTAGTACGTATCCTATAAAAGCTGTCACAATCATTAATAGGAAGATTACAACTCCGAGACACCGAACAAATTCCCTAGGACTGCTATAACTCGCATGATATAGACCGCGAAAAATATGAAGGTGAACCACAATGAGAAACATACTTGCCCCATTAGCATGCATATAACGGAGCAACCAGCCCCCTTCAACATCTCTCATAATGTGTTCGACGCTGTTGAAAGCTAGATCCACATGAGGTGTGTGATGCATAGCTAAAAAAACGCCAGTCACTATCTGAATGACTAAACAAATACCAGCTAACGGACCGAACCCCCACCAATAACTAAGATTGCTCGGGGTTGGATAATCTATCAAATGCTGATTAAGTGTGGAGGATATAGGTTGTTTAAGAAGAGAGAATCGTTGGTTCCTTATAGTCATTTCTCTTTCCTATCGTGACAACTCTTGTTCCCCCACCTTTTTATTTAGCGTTCTGGGGCCCTACTGACTCTATATAGATAGATATAATATATATAGTACCCTTTCTTACACCTCCGAAGGATGTAGGGGGTATACAGCGAAAGAAGCGTCGAAGGGGTCATCCTGGCTTACTGAAAAGTCGTCCGACTGCTCGGTGACCGAATCAGAGAGGTTTTTACCGCTTTCTCTCCAGCCCTCTCGGACTGATCATCTTGCTGGAACAAAGCAAGCTTAGGAATGAATCTAATGGAAATTGAGGTCTCTGTCCGCTTGGAAGATTTTCTTTCCTCTTCGGTGAAAGAGGGCAAAGGCGTGTGGGAGAAAGAATTCTAAAAGGAGAGAAGATTTCGTCCACCAAGCGGGACAGAGTGCGACCCCTAAGCAATTGGAGGTTCTCGCTCATCTCTTGGGGTCCATATCATCTGAAAACTTTTCCTGTTCCATTAGCATAGCTAAATTTGAATAGGATGACTCAGTGTCAGGAAGCCCCCCTTGCCTTGATTGAATTTGGCTTCGCTGCGCCCTGAATCAATCAAAAAGCTTATTGATTGGATTCATCCCACTTCATTTAGGCGAGAGGGAGGCTGTGAGTCACCTGGGCTACGGATTTGTCGGTTGGTTGATTCTTGAAATCACCTGTTGAGAAAAAAAAAAGGCCCTCGGTCCCGACCCACAAATGAATAGGAAGCGGGGCGAGGGTCTTTCATTAAAAAGGGGGAAAGGGTGGGGTTTTGTTCTGGGGGGGCCGCCTTGCGCAGCTTTAGAAAGGAGAGAATTTCAGAAAGTTACTCTCTCCAACCTTTTCTATCTATCCTTAGAAGTAGGGCGAGAGAAAGTCAATATGATGTGCGTTGCTTTTTCCAACGAAACTAAGCACTTTTTTGTCTTTATCATTCGAAGGGCTCAGTCCCACACTCTGACTTCAATGATGGGAACAACCTCCGCACTCCGGCGCTCCAATGAACAACAGTTCTCCGCCTTACCCTTACTATATTTATTTATAATAGTGGTCGATCCCTCGGGAGTTACATTCGTAACTTAATGTTATGTTTACGCGGTGATATTCTATCTTTCCAAGATGACTACCCTGTACGTAGTCTATGTCTGGGGAGCATACTTGACAGGAGATAGACACGGGCGGTAGAGAGGTCCCCCATCTCCGTTAGCATCTCCGATCCGAGATAAGGGATTTTACTCCGTTAGGTCTTTTCGGTCCGGAGCCGGCCGGTAATGGACCTACTTACCTTGCTTATGGACCAGCTGCAGAGCTAAGCCTTGTTCTATTGGTTTGGTGGTTGCTACCAAGACGATTTCTTTATGCCCATCAAAAGACCTCGAGATGCTAATCCACGA